AATAGGTACACGCGCAAAGAGCAAAGCTTTTTATACATGATGATCATGATTGCCAATAAAGAGTTCTCGGGGTTGAGTGCTAACGTTCTAGATTATGGCACTCTTTGCATGCGAACTGGGTATTTTAGCTTTCGCTCGTGAATCCACGGAGTCAGCACTCATACTTCCACCAACAACTTATTAACCTTTTTAAACTGAAGGAAGGGTTTCATTCGCTTTACCTCTTTGGTTTTAGTATTATTTTTTCGTGATGAGCCCTGCCAACAAGATCTAGATAAAATGCCAACCACAACCTTGTGCCAAGCACAAGGATTTATTTAACACTTTATTCTAGGTTCTATTTTCTTGGCATCAGTCAACCACTTAATTTTCCTCTGCCTTCTTCTATGGGAGATAGGTCACGGATGGCCGCCTTTGAGTACTGCCCACATTGCCATTAGTGCTGTACTATTACCTGGGTGAAATTCTGAGGTTTCGAAGGATTAGTACCTTATTACTCACGTAAAGTAATAACGTATTTGGGTTTGTTAAAAGCTTTCTGCAGCTTTCTCGCTCACTGGCTTCCCATGGTGAGGCAGGCGGACTTTTCTATGCCATTTGTTACTCTAGAGTTACTTGCATCAGAACCAACCAATTTAAGCTGCTCTTGGCGGGTAAATAAGAAAATATATAAACAACCAATAAGAAACAGAGGGAACATAAAATGCAGCAAATTAGAGCCGAGTCTTTTTTTTTTTGTTCTCGTTATGAACTATGAGAAACTACCTTATAGGGCTTCCAGCTCCAATTGGGTTTTGCTTTGATTATTGCTTGGCAAGACCAGATCTTGCCATCTTTGGGCCGTTGAGCCCTCATCAATTGTATTTACACCACCATGAAGGTCCAATTGAGGAAAAGGCAAAAGAAGAGAGAGAATAGTCTGAATTTTTACTTGTTTATATTTTTGCCATTTATACTCCTATTGGGTAAGTTTCATTATCTATCACCATGTAATGTGGCTATATTATCACTTATTACATATATACTTTTATATTTGGCGGATAAATTCCAACTGATCAGTACGAATTATTTATTGTTCTGTTTTTGTCAAACACGACTTTTTACAGTTTGTATTTTCATTGGTCTTAGGAGAATTGAGGAATAGTATAGACAACAGAGTATTGGGAGTATTTTTATTTTGTCATTCGTGTTTTATGCCTGCCACAATCTTTGTATTTGTGTTACTTGGTCGTGATTATAATGCAATTAATATATATATTGAGGCGGTCCTTTATTATATTCGACTTCGATATCACGTGGTCAATGACCATCAACACCAATTTTACGATGTAGATCAGGGGTGGGTCATTTAAGTGGAATTCCTTAATAACTGGTCTGAATGGTTATTTTAGCCAACGCTCTGGTAGGCACCATGGAGTATCGAGTAAAACTAAACTGGAGTTTGAGATTGATACCCAAGCGTAATATGAAGAAAATAGAAAGATTTCGGAAAATCGCTATATAATCGAAAATCGGGAACAAAGGGATGGGGGGGTGGTTTTTAGGTAGCTCGCTGCGACTGGCTTTTTGTCTGCTCCACGCTGGTTATAATCTAGCTCCCACTTTATTTATCTATGTAAGTAACTAAAAGTGACTTTAAGTAGCGCGAGGTGTGCCACTCAAAGTGTCAATGACGACAACTGCGGGCACAAAGAAGCTTTATTGGGAGATAAAAAACCTAAATTACGCAGTTCAGTAAAGGATTTTTTCTTAAGGTAGTATGGGCATGCCCTAATCAGACTATAAGAAAAGACAAACGCATATTAAACAGACCAATTGGGTCGGACAGGTTCGAAGAAACTCAACTATTACTGGATACTGATGCAATATTCCCATCACTACGCCTCGAAAAATTTAGGAGCTTGAGGCACGAAAAGTGCTGCCAGGCCACCAGCAGGAAGTAGACTTGACTAGCTCGAAGCAGCTTCTTTACTTCCTTGAGCGCGAATGGTTTGATCGTAAGAGATCTGACCTTTTTTGCCATTTGAATGACGTATTCGAATTATTTAAGTCAATTGGTCCGTTATTAAAAAAGTACTTAGATCTTCTAAAAGATCAAACGGATGGGGTCAAACGTTCCGTCATGGTCCACCAATGCATACATGATTCAAAGATTTCACTTGAAGTAGTCTCTAGGCAAATGCCGGACGAACAGGAATGGATGCGGGAGGAACAACCCCGAGTGACAACTCGAGATGGTACTAGGCCTGAGTAAACTCTGGAGGAATCTAAGGTTCCCGAACTTACTCGGCCGCCAGAGGCCGGAAGAATTTACTGGGAAAGCTCCTGAGCCTGTCGAAGGCGGAAGCAGTACATACCACCCGAGTCATTTGGAAAATTACAAGAGTCGTATGGAAGGAGAATCTCCATTATTAGAGCCTGAATAGGAAAGTTTGGAGGAACAAGCTCGAGCTGGCTACAATAGCAGCAGCGACGGGTTGTTGGAGAGTGTGATGATAAAGCCTTATATGGCGATCCGGAGACGAAAAAAAAAGGCCTGGGTAATGAAAGAAGCGGCGATAACTCTAGCAGTGGGTAGGGGATGCGGCACAGGACTACGGAGGACGTTACCAATGACTTTAAGGAGCGAAGGGCCGAAGGCACGCTCCTGCTGGAGGAGTTACCTTTTCATCCATGAAAATGCCAAGCGTAGCCAGCCGCCGGGCCGCCTTCGAGCCTCCTCTCTGCTTTTTCTTATGTCCTTCAGGCCGAAAGGGATTGGTGGAAACGCCAAGCGTTTCCATTTATTTGACCAAGGAAACGCGCGAAGAGCGTTTTCATCTCTTCGACTAGGAAAACGCCTTGGCGTTTTCTGGCTCTCATCCTTTCTCTTTAAAACACCAAGCCAATTCGCGTTTTCTTCAAAAATTATCATTATACAAAACATCATATTGACAGAGAAAGAAAATAGGCCGCCATGGATGGCCGAGGAGGAGCGCAAACCTCACCGATAGGTTCAAATCCTATTATTTCCGGGTGTTTTCTTTTTAATCGGAGTACCTATAATATAAAGGGGGTGCCCTTCCTCGTGTTCGGCTACGAGCCTCTTTAGCTCGTAGAACAGCTGTTATTTGATGAAGGCGAAACGGCGGAAAATGAAACGCCTAGCGTTGTTGGTAAAACCGCAAAACATCAGTCAAAACTGGTTCAACAAAGCATGGTATTATGGAAAGATGGAATTCTGAAACGAACAAAATACTTACTTCTATTCGCCATTTTGTCCTTGATTGTCTTAATTTATATGTTAATAATTGGCTAAAGTTCACCATTGCTCTAGGTATAAAAATAAGCCTCAAAATCATTTATTTCTTTGCAATGACCGACCTAGGTTTAACATATTATATACACTCATTGTTTCTAACTTCTCTGAACGAAAGCATGTTATGGAATTAGACTACCTAATAATGGTCGTTTGGTTGGTTTGCACACTTTCTTTCGACTGGTACATCTTAGGTATAACCATCGCATACACTTCACCACCCAGGTTTTAGTTCATTAAAACAGGGGTACAATACTTTGTATAATGGAAATATATAACTGATCATATGGGAAATCATCCTGGTGCTACAGCAGCTAAACGTATATCCCGACTGTAGGTGCTATTTCGGCCGATAGAAGTTTAGATTATTGGGAACAATCTGACTTTCTCGTAAGAAATGCGGATACTTACATAGATACCCTATAATAGGCATATAAGAACCAAATACCAAAGTTATTGTGGATATTTCTTTTTGAAAGACAGGGTGGTCTTTCGGATGGACTTGGGAATATGTATAGGATACTTGTTGACAACAGTAATAGAAATGAAAATAATATTTCTTGGTCAATTTAACTTTATTAGCGTTGCGCTTTCATCTGAGTAATGGAGTTCGTCATTATTGGTGGGATTTGGGTTCTTTTCTAGAATCATCCAAAGTGTATACTTCTGGAATTATTATGTCATTCCGTGCAGCTTCTTTCTCTTCTTCAGCTTCATTAATATTATGCAATTAGTAAAGAAGAGACCAAAGTAGGTAGAGTTAGTGAGCCGTGTAATGGTCAACTATTTTGCGCAGGACACCTACGCAAACCTTCAATTGCTGCATAAACACTGTCACATGGCCAATACTTGCAAAGATACGAACATTATGAGAAGAGCCGTATGACGGGCGACTGTTATGTACGGTGCTGTGGAGCCAGACAGCCGGAAATAGAAACGCGCTCTCGAAAGAACTAGTTATTTATTTGCACTTATTTGTGTCTATTCAGTAATCAGTTTGTGATTTTTCTTTTCTCCTAATTGATGTTTCTCTTTCTTTAGGTTTTTCTTCTTAAAGCAAGGCTTGGCTTTGGCATAAAGCGGCGCTGTGCCGGCAATAACGAATCTCCGCCCCTTTTACCCTTTCTACCCTCCTGGGTGGCAGCCCCCAAAGACAAGTTTCCTTCGTTGGAAAAACCAAGAAAGATCTTCGAACCTGCCAAACCAAGACCTTATGATGCTCTTCGACACCCTGCGTCAAATGTTCCATACCAGGGTGATAGGCCCAGGCTGACGTGGTCCCGCAGGGAAGCGTACTATCTCCTCCACCCTGCTGCAACATTTACTTGCACCCACTGGACGTATAGGCGAAACGCATCATAGCAGTCTTTGGCACCACCAAAGCCAACTGGCTACAGAACCCAAATCATACAAAGCAGAGATGGGCCAAAAAAAGCATTTGCCGTGGGTGGCACTGCCTCTTGACCAGTGGTGGGGAGCGGATGGATAACCGATGGCGCCTGCTGAAGCTGGCCGCCAGGAAGCTTCCCACCCACGGTAGACTACCGCGATCCCTACTTTGTCCGGGTCCATGTAGCACGCATAGCCGATGACTCATTCTCGAGAGGTGGCCAAAATCATAGGCAAAGAAGATCTTTAGAAGGGCGGCGAAGCAAGGCTGCTTGCGGTACGAACGCAAAGCGTTCTTCGTAAGCGAAGCGTGAAAAACTCTGAAAAAAAAAGGAAACGCAGGATAAAGGAGCGGAAGGAAGGAACGCCGACGGCCGCGCCCGCCGCCGGCGCAAATGCCTCGCGCCTTTTTGCCTTTGCGGCGCTACCGCGATGCATGGGCCTTTTTCAAAGCTAAGCCTTTCCTCCTGCGGCCCTCCATTTTTGTGCTACTCACCCGCATTGGGCTTTGAACCCAAGGGCGGCGGCCAAAGGACTCGGGCGTGCTCTGGCGGCTGCAAGAAGCAGAACAGAGAGCAAAACCACCCGGGAAGAAAGACCAAAGGTCACGAACTGAAAGCAGACTGCTGTACGACATGTCGGAAATAAGATCCGAGTATCCTGCCTTGGAATTTTCTGATATTCCACTTTCCGATCCGGGAACGATGGACAGGAGTAATTCGGTCGTTTCTGCAAAGATCAGAGGGTTTTCGAACCTAAGCGAAGGAACAGGTTCGAATAAAGCGGCCTTGGGTAATAATGGAAGGGGGGGGGATGGAAGATCGAAAGCCCTGACCAGGTTGGAGCAGACATCGTCTGGAGGAAGGGGCAATCCGGGAGTTGGCAGGTATCTCCAGCCAACAGGAAATGTTGAGGGCCCCTGCTAGGCTGGGGTACTCGTGGAGCAGCCACAGTTGTTACGTACGGGGCTGTCTGGCTAGGCCCCCCGCTCCTACGTATGAAGATTCCAGCACCACGAAATACGAACCTCTCCCACTACAACCAAACCTACGAGAGTAAGGCACGACGGCCATTTCCGTCCGCCGCCCTTCTCACAGAACTGCACATAGTAGTTACCTATGCCGTAGGCCCCCCCCCATCAGCTTGGCCCTTTCGCAACGTTCATGCCCAGGGGAGGCTGCCATGGTTATTCCCCCGATCGCCATCTTTGGGTATAGGAAAACATTACATACTCTCATGGAACCGTATTGTACGCTCACGCCATTCTCTCAGTAGTATAGTCCCGCCAATGATGTTCTCATGTGCTTTTTTCTTCACCTCTTTTATTGACGAGCTGGCACTTCTCGAGAAAGCACGATGGATCCGCCCGCTTGGACCGGAGCTTAGTAGTTCGCGGGATCGGAAAGAAAAGCTCACGAATACGAGCACACAGCTGGCGGGCGAAAGAACACACCCGAAGCACTCGACTCTTCAGCCGAAGGTACGTTCGTAGTCAAGATAATTTTAGGAGCGTCTGGGAATATGCCTACGGCCCTCCTCCTTACCTAAAGTGCTTCTTCGAGAGATCTAACATGTCTTTCGATGGACTCTGATTAATTATGAGAATGTGCCGGTGGTGTTGGGGCTAAGGGCGGTTGTTGCGGTCCGCTTGCAGATGGCAAAGAAGGTTGTGGCGCGTTCGGAGATGGTTGTGGTGGTGGTTCGGAAAGTTTTGCTTCGTTTGTTGAGTAAATTCGTACTGTTTCTTGTCCCTCCTTCCAGGTTTTCTTACGAATTTGTACCTCAGCTTCGTAGTTCAATAATAACCGCGCTTTGTCCCTTTTCTACGTGCTGGCCCTCACTTCCTGATAGAGCTCATGCTTAAGCTTATCATCACGCGCCACCGCCGCTAAAAGCTGCTGCCATCTCTGATAAGCACTATTTTTCTCTATGTAGGGCCTCCTGCCTGTTTCTCCATTCATTTCGGATAACTTATTGCTGGTTTATCCAATGAGTATTCGCAATTTACTGCTCCGGTGTGATCCTTTTTATTAAAGGGCGTACTCTTTCCTCCCCCTTACCATAATGCCCTCACGATGATGGGAAACACCTCAAGCAGTGGAAGTACCGACTTCACCTATTGCTGCTGCAATAGCCTAAACAGCGGCAAGTGGTTCTTTTCCCTTGGCGAAGCAAACGCTTCTTCAACACACTCTGCGGTGGTTTGCCCAGCAGGCCCTTTTGCTTCTTCAATGATTCGTGTACTTCCCTCTGCCTATTGCTCTAATTCAATTCTCAGCACCTTGTTTAAGTTTTTTCTATGAGGCATATTGCTACGGGGCAACGTATGAAAGTGTTGGCTAGACACAAAGCAGCCATCAAACCGCATATGGTAATGCTTTTTCGGCATTCTGTTAGATATTGTGTAAATTCCATTGCCAAATAAATCAACCTGGTTCCCCTGCAGCAGTGCTAGCGCACGAAGGTAGGCGTCCAACACTTAATAAATACCTTCCCAGTTTGGTGGTGTGCTTTCGTTTACCAGCGCCTCCGTTAATAAATCAGTACCTCGTGTCGGCCCTATTACACAAATTGAAAAATAAACCAAAATAAAGTAAAATAATGCACAGAACAATACATCACGAATAAAACCGTTTTCCACGGCTAACCAAAAGGGATTTATTGCAGCAATACACCCCACCGCCACCCATTTCTGAACCCAGAAGAGCTGTTCAAAATTATTTATGAGGCATTCGCGATGAAAAAGAGGATTAAAAAGAAACTAGAGCTAAACGCAAGGGCCGAAGGACTAGCCAGCCCCAGGTCCTTTTTATTATCCTTGTTCGGAAGAAAATGAAGGAGGAAGAAAAAAATACGTGAATTGAAGCACAAGGAGTGGGAATGGATAAAAATCCACTTATTCCTTCAGCACTCGGTTCAAAGCACTAATCGGAGGAAATGCGTGGATGGAGGAGGTCAAGAATCGAATGGTTAAAGCATTCCATCCTTTTTCAGCAGTACTGTTTAGGGTTTATGCTGGGTTTGCTTTTGATACTTCGTCACTGCCATTGATCAGAGTACTCCAGTTTCTGCTGCGTATTCATCATTCGGGGAAAGGTGGTTGCGCCTTGATTACCAGTTAAAGTAGTTTGATTACACGAAGGATCCTGGAGAGTGTTTTTTCTATTACTGGTAATATACGTGATCCTTCTCGATAAACACACATAAGATTTATTCATGCGTGGCCCCGAGTTAGCATTTAAGCTTTCAGTAAATTACACCACTTGGATGCTCCAGATACACTTGGGTACGGATGGGATACACTGATGTTGGATGAAGGGGAAACCACGCCGAAGAAGTGGAGAACTGTTCTTGCCAGTAATATATAGAAAAGGTAGCGCCCGCCCACAAGAGGCGAAACCAGTTCTTTCCTTCCCAGAAAGAGAATTCAATTCATCCTAGGCAATTTATGAACATAATTCTTTCAAGTAAAATTTAATCGTTTTAGTGCTTTTTTACCTTCCAGCCATTATTCATCATTGTGTATCTGTTCTTTTATTCCATTTAAAACATCAATGACATCGAAAAACCGAATGTACCTACGGTAGTACACCTCCTCGACTGTCAGCGTCATCAATCATCCTATATGATTGATTGCTTCGCGGCGCTTAGCATAATGAGATATATACGAACGCGTTTCTGTGCGAAAGGCGGTAAGCTGCCATCCAAGGTTCGTGGGTGAAGGGCGCAGGGGCGTGCGAAGCGCGGCGGCTGAGAACCCCAGTGCCCCCCCCCCTCCAAAAAATATTTTATCTCCACGGTTAAACCGAATGAGTAGCTAGGAAGCTCTGTGTAAATCTTTGGCAAAAGGTAGCCAGTTGAGTGTTTATTTGCTCAGTGATGCTTTTTTGTTGTACAATAGCAGAAAGTATACCTGGGTCAATAGACTTCAATAGCTCCTGTTCATACTTATTAATGATCGAAATAGGAATTTGATCCAAATAACCTTTGACAGCAGCATAAATAACCACAATTTGTTTCTCAATAGGAAGTGGGCTATATTGTGGTTGTTTAAGAACCTCTGTTAGCCTAGCCCCACGATTCAACAAATACTGAGTAGCAGCGTCGAGGTCTGAACCAAATTGAGCAAAAGCGGCTACTTCACGATATTGTGCCAATTCTAGTTTTAAGCTACCACAGACTTGTTTCATAGCTTTCAACTGAGCCGCAGAACCAACGCGACTCACTGATAATCCCACGTTAATAGCAGGTCGAATTCCACGATAAAAGAGTTCTGTTTCCAAAAAGATTTGTCCATCTGTAATGGAAATTACATTGGTAGGAATATAAGCAGATACGTCTCCAGCTTGTGTTTCAATGACAGGTAATGCTGTCAAGCTACCCGCACCAGTTCGGTCTGACATTTTAGCGGCTCTTTCTAATAAACGAGAATGTGGATAGAAAACATCTCCTGGGAACGCCTCACGACCCGGAGGTCGACGTAATAACAATGACATTTGGCGATATGCCACTGATTGCTTACTCAGATCATCATATATTATTAATGCATGCATTCCATTATCTCGAAAATATTCTCCCATAGCACAACCTGAGTATGGTGCCAGGAATTGCAGAGGAGCAGGATCCGAAGCAGTGGCTGCTACAATAACGGAATATTCTAAAGCACCTGCTTCTGAAAGAATCTTAACCAATTGTGCCACGGTTGAACGTTTCTGTCCAATTGCTACATACACACAATACAATTTTTCACTCTCAGAGGTGCCCTGCGCGTTGATTCGTTTTTGGTTCAATATGGTATCAATAGCTATAGCAGTCTTTCCAGTTTGTCTGTCTCCTATTATAAGTTCTCGTTGACCACGACCTATAGGAACCAGGCTATCTACTGCTTTTAATCCTGTTTGCATGGGTTCGTGCACAGATTTACGCGCAATAATCCCAGGAGCTTTAACTTCAACACGTCTTCGTTCTACAGCGTTTAAAGCACCTTTTCCATCAATAGGTATTCCCAACGCATCAACTACACGACCCAACATGGCCTTTCCTACGGGAACATCTACAATAGATCCAGTGCGTTTGACAATATCTCCTTCTTTAATGGCAGTATCACTACCAAATATCACGATTCCTACATTTTCATTTTCTAGGTTCAAAGCCATTCCTTTCACACCACTGGCAAATTCAACCAGTTCCCCAGCTTGAATTTTGTTCAATCCATAAACACGTGCAATTCCATCTCCCACTGAGACCACTCGACCGATCTCATCCACTGGCAATTTGGTGTGAAAGTTGGTAATTCTTCGTTCTAATGAAGTAGATAGTTCTGCGATTTCTGCCAATCTGTTCATGAAATTGTTCATGGATGAGAAAGAAATAAAATCTTTTATCATAACATAAAAATAATAATTATTACAGAAAGCTTAGACGCCGCCGAACTTCGAATCGAAGATAGGTCAACCTCTCATCCATCCAAAAATCCTTTTTTCTTACCATTTCCCAGAGATCCCGCAAAAATGTAGTAGGGATAACCTCCTGGTGGGGTGGGGCTTCGTTCGCTCCCTTTTTATTTTTCTCGGACGAGGTCCAACGAGGGCGGAGCGGAAAAGTGCCAATGCTTTCTTTGATAGCTGGAAGTTCTTCAAAGGTATGAAATGCTGGAGGGCGGCTTCGTACCATCCATTCAAGTTCTGAATGGCTGCCCTCAAAACTAGACGTGATATTTTCGCCTTCTATGGCTTGCACCTCCGATCTCCGCCATGTTCCCTGGTAGGTTTGGATTTGTGCAGAAACTGAGATACGGACGCGGTCGGACCAGTCAACCTTGCTGGCTGCGCGGCTTGCTCCGCTGGGACGAGCCGAAGCATCGCCATCCGAGATCTTGGGTCTCGCGCAGTACGATCGTGAGCTAGGTCCCAAAGCCAGGTAGAATGAGTGTTTCCGCCCGAAGCGCTACTACGGACCCTCGGAATGCCATTACCGTGGTAATGCATTATTTCCCCGACTACCCAACACTCCTTTCTTCGCCATCTTCGAAGGAGGAGGCTCCTCGGGTGAGGTCCTAGCGCATTTGGCTGGTTGCCCTAGGCCGGTCTCCTGTTCCCCACGATTTGTCGGGTGCTGTGCACACATCATGTATTGTGCCCAACTCTGGCCCGGGCTCGTCGTGCCCCTGCCACTATATTCTGCTTGGGACAGGAGGGCCTATCTGCGTCAGGAAATGCGTAGTATTACGTGCGTTATCCTAACCGTACCTTCTGCTCCCTCGAGGCTAGTGGGGGCGGCTTCTGCCTCGATCTACACCTGCTGCTGCCAGGGGTGCACCCTGCAGGTTGAGCGCGTGACCTAGCCTGAGATGTCATTTACACTCCTCGTCGGAGTAAGTGTCTTCGGGCGCACCGTGGTATATAAGATCATTATTACCGAGCCTGAACTGGGACGGCCGAAGGTCCCGGCATGTACATAAAGCCACCTATGGTGCTTGCCAAAAATCCCAGTAACCTATTTCTAGGTCATGGACTTGGATCTACTTAATGATAAGGATGCTTCTTTTGATACACATTCGTAATTGGTCGTCCTTCGTTTGCTTTTTTAGACTGAGATACATTCGTAATTGGTCCCTCGTTTGCTTTTCAGTTTAAATTGATGGGATACCCAAGAAACCTAGTTTTTTTCTGTTGAATTCGAGTTTAAAAAAGTGGCTGGTTTCCACTTTACCTGGGCTGCCAACCCAGAGGGTTTTACATTTATTATTCACCCGGCCTGCCTTCTTAAGTGGTTGGAAAGGCCACCACAGTGAGGACTCCTTAGTCGTCCTCCTTTCTGGCAGCATAAGTGCAATGATCTCATACGGAAGCTAAGCACACTGCATCACGTTCGTTTATGCGGCCACTATTCAACTATGATCCAAGATTAAGTATGTTCGAAGCTGGCGCATAAACCAAACAAGAGCTAATTTAACCACGGGATTTTGCACAATCCGCCAAACATAGAGCGCGATCCTCTCTCTCCACATGCAATGCAATATCACATCGTAGATTTGCTAGCTAGCATCCTTGATTTGCTTATACGTAGTCTTGCGGCCGCCGCCTTGAAAAGAATAATAAACACAGTGTGATTTTGTACTTTTGTCAAAAATAAGGAGTTCCAAAAACGCAAAGCGTTTTACGTTCGCAGAAGGTCGAGTGCCAAGAAAACGCTTAGCGCCCTGAAAAGCAATTTTATTCTAAGGTTTGCCGCCTACTTTATCCAAACGGGTTTGATAATAAGAGATAATTTTCAATTGAACTCCAAGTAGATCATATTGGGATGGGTAGGCTTTCAGCTTTAACCCCCCTAAGAACCACACGTGCAAGTTTCCCCGCATACGGCTCAAGTGGCGAGGAAGAAGGCCCAGGCAACCAGTGTTGCCCAGGCTCCAGCGGTTATGCTATTACTAGAGTGTTCTGCCACACTGTGAGTTGCGTTGCGTATGTCGCGACTTTGCGATTGACCAATCTCCACCCGCACACTGCTTGCGGTATTGACCGCTGCTTTCGCGTGGTCAATTAAATTGAGTAGCCTGGTAATAGTGTTTCGTCACTCAAGATTCGAGTCAGCACTTGGCGAATCGTCGCCTATCTCACCTGCTGAACCAGGTAGAGCCTTCGCTTTTTGGATCGTCTTCTGCCCACTGGGCACTATTTGATCTCACGACCAAACCTCCCGAGGCCGGGGAGCCCTTTGGGTTTACCCCGTTGACAGGTCTCTCTGGCAAGATTTGGCGATCTTGTGCTATACTCCGGTGATATTTGCCGATCGAGGCACGCAAACTCCCATCGTGTCCCAAATCACATTGCTTCGTTGGCTCATTTTTCGTCCCTATCGGCCCGGCTCTCTGGCGCGGTTTTACGAAGCGTCGTCGCACAGTTCACTTACGTTGATCAATAGTCTTGCCACTCCTACTAGCAAGTGTATATGCTGTATCATACATTTATGTAATTGTTTCCCACGCTTCATACCCTTTCGTTGCCAGGAAGGCATGGTGGAGTAGGAGTATCCCGTCGGCTGGGATGGCGATATAACTCAAGGGCTATACGCATTGTCTTATGTCCTTCGAGTCGCACGGAGTTTTAACCAATGTAACTTTTCGCGCAATTTTGGCGTTTCCGTTTCTATGACCAGCAATTCTTTATGTATCCTCATTTCAAATTGTTCTCTAGACTTTTTATCAATATGAGGTGATCGTAACACTGTATATAAGATTTGTTTTTGAGGCAATCCAATCTTGCGTGTGTTATGCAGATGCCCCAGCCTTTTATTTTCAAAAGATTTAATCACAATGCAGATTTTGGCAGTCATTCAAAAAAGGGGTTTTCTGAGTTTATTATGCCATTACTACGTAATGGCATAATTCTGATGGTTTTTAGAGGTCGCGGGCGCTTCTATCGTTCCACTCTGCCCAATCATTTGCTATGCAGGGGGAGGTTGGAGGGAAGGTAAAGCAGAAAGGAGAACGCGAAAGAAAAAAAAGGAGATGGGTGTGAAGCAAGAAAGCTTACGCTTTATCATGCGCTTTATCAGCGCCCTGGAAAGCGTAAGCTGCAAAGGGATAGGGGGACGAAGCGTTTGAAAGCGGCGAGCAAAGTGCGTAGCTCCGGAAAGTAAAAGCCTTTATTCTTCACGAACACGGGTCAAAAGTAACTGGATGCCTGCGGCGGTGTTGTACACGTTCACTCGCATCACATACACGAGTGCTCTCCGAACCATTCGGTCACCTTTCACACGGCTCTCCAACTTGAGTTACCTTATTAATTGGGTTTTGCATCCCCAGGCCAAGGGCGGCGCAGCGTCACCTTGGTTTAGTTTTCGCCTCTAGAAGTACTTCCATTCATGAGCGAAAATTTTCGTTCGTAAAGCCAACGAAGCAGAAGTGGGGCGGCCCACTTTCCAAATGTTAGGGCTCCGCCCCCTCCCCAAATAAGCGAAAAAAAAAAAAAAAAAAACGCCGCCAACGCCAGTATTGCTCTGCAAGAAAAGCGGAGGAAACTGGATTTATGTCTTAAGAATAAAGCGTCTTTCTTCTTACCTGGTTTATGTGCCAGCGAACACATAGGCGACGATCCGGGTGTGGAGTTGACTGGCCATTTATCCAGAATAGGGTTCTGTTCTAGCCTTCTCCGCACTGCTCAAGTGTGCGACGTCAGTCTGCCCATAGGCCTTCCCACTAATTGTTAATAGCTGCACTCTCCGTTTACACGGTTCCCGAAGCGAGGGGTAGGCACAGGTACTACGAGCCGCCCTCTGTCCCACACATATCTCCGGAAGGAAGTATAGTGGTTCACCGGTTCCACCAAATGCTCCTCTCTATTTTCTTTCTTGAAGCCTATTCGCCGGATTTAGATTTTTTCTTGGACGCGCCGGAAAACACAATACCGTTTTTTTAAGAAGTAAGGGCAAGTACTTCACTGCCGCCCTCGAGTCATATCCTATTATCACCCCCGCATTTTCACCTTGGTATATTACTTTATCTATTTCCCTTTTTGGTTCCTCTAATAGCAGGGGCTTTATTATACCCTCCAGTCTCGCCACGTATTCACTTCCATGCAATAGCTCCAATAAGCACTTACATTCCTTATATAAGGTACCAGCCAAGCGATCTGCTTCTCTCCCCCAGCTATTTGGCTAGTGAAGACTACTACCCTCACCCTACTATTGAAAGCCTCCTCTTCCGGACCTTCCCCCTGGCTGGGGGGTGAAGTATTGCTTAGCATCATTATAGGTACATTCTTTTCCTTTACAAAAGGGCGATCATACTTACGATCCAGAGTTCCTGCCCGTCTAATAACATATTCAACGTATGTACATCTATCGGAAACCCCCTTAACTCATCTATAACCCACAAAACCTTATTATTGTCCGCATAACTGAAATCATCTCTTCGTCTAGTGACGGAGTAGACATCTAAGAATTCCTTTAGACACTGTACAAGATTAGTCTTGTGTGTACTCGGTTTCCCTATTATCAGTAGCTGTGGCTGTTTCAAATGACGGGACTTACACAGGTTGTACACCAGCCATTCTTCCATAGCGGGCCATTTAGATTTTAGTTCCTCCTTACTATAGGCGGCTAGCCGCCGCCCCTTATTCTCATTCACAAAGGCCGATAGTCTAGTAAATAAATGCTCTTTCTCTGCCATCATAGCTATCACATCCGCAAATACGTTACGTACAGACTGGTAGGAAGTCAAACACTTACGACTTAGGTATTCATCAGATAAGACTTCCTCCCATGTCGCCTCCGAACGAAGCAGTTTCATTAAATCAGGGCGGGCGCCCCGTGATTTACTTTACTCGATGATGCCTGTGCTCGAGCAATCACTTCATCCAAGCTCCCCAGCACAGGAGTTTTTTTTATCCCTCAGTAAGTACTTACATATGCTATTCCAACCCTTATGAAAACTCACGTTGCACTGCCTTCCTTCAAACTCTGGAAATGCCTCGCGTATCTTGTTGCCGTGTTCTTGCTAGCATCATTTTATTCATTCCAATGTGATAATGATAACCCCCTTTACTATGCTCTTCCTTAGCTACCACAATACTGATACAATCAACAGTTTCTTAATTATCTCCATAACAACCTCTGCTGTAACCCCACGCTTCTCAGCATGCGACAGGGTTGGTTACAGCAGAGGTATTTTCTAATACATTGTTTAACCATAATTTGTTTTTTTTCTCTACATGACAAGTTTATGTTTTTCGAGTAAGTTTATCGGTCTGCCAAACATTTTCTGAAATTCGACGACAAATTTTCAATTTTGATGTGGTCAGAGTTGAATATTTTGTTTCTCTAGCCATTGCGGATAACGGGAATCGAACCCATATCCTCTGCTTGGAAGGCAGATAATTTACCCTTAATATATATCCGCCTCGAAAGAGAAGAAGTATTGGAAAGATATTCTTCGGTTTCCGTTCCCATTCGCCGGAATGAATTATCTGCGATGATTTTTGGTCAAAGCCCGCTTAACTCGCAGCGCATAATAGGGAGCTGATCGGAGCTGATATGGCGAAGCTCGTTGAACACAGCGATTAGATACTGGAAGCTGGCTAAACGAGTAGCGCATGGTAGATGCTACGTTGGCTGCCTCAGGTAGTAAAGTGCCCTTACTTGTAGTTGTGGCGAAGTGGCCGCCGCCCTCGGGTAAAGGGGTTCATCTCTCTCTTCCATTTTCGTTTGGCCTTTTGAAGATCCCCCAATATAGTTCTATTTATTAGTAACTCCTCGTTCTTTGGCCTTTCTTACTTTAGCAGGTTTGGGTTTAATCAAATCCGTTGAAGCAGCGTGTGCTTTATTATGAGTTTAGCTACCTTTAAATTCGTTTTTCTTAAAAGCTGCCTGTCGACTCACTCGTTGTTCTCTGATTTGACTATGAATCAGTGTTTCCATTTCATTCTTTTATTCAAGACAAAAATAAATAATTGAGAGGCACCTGTTTGACATAGATGTAATAAAATTGTCTCCGTATTAACTTTGTGTTTTTCCACAAAATACAAGATAGTACACATGAAGAGGAAGTAAGGATATGGACACATTGGCGGCAAAGTATAACGTCCGCTGATAAAGTATAGAATAGGTAGAGCTAAGAACAAGTACAAGTTCAATTGGCTTATTTCTTTTTTTTCTGAAATCTGCTTTTTTGTCAACAAAAAAAAGGTCCTGTCCGTTCTTGGCGAAGGAACTAGCATTACCACCCGTCGAAGCAGTCCGCCTTCGATTCGTTTTATGGGCCGCCCATTTGCCTACCGCTGTCAACATTCCGGAACCTCACCTTGGCAATGATGTTGTTTGTCGACCTAACCCTGTTGGTTGAGATGTTCCCACTTACCCGAGGTACCACCAAAAACATAACCTCATTCCACTCCCAGACCTTCAAACCATTGACAGAGTGGTTATTAAATAAATTTGGGGGTTTAACTTGATGAAGAGAGGAAGGATGGGGCAACGTTTCAATGGTGAAGTCCTGCTGAATTAGGCAGAGTTAGAATAAAAAAGAGTAGAACTCGATGGTGAGTTAAATTACTCACGTGAAGAGCGGGGAAACAAAGCTTACTCATCAGGGGTAGAGTGGCCGAATGGTTGGTTAAAAAAGCGACGGACTGGCTGAAGGTTTTTTACGTAGGTTCGAATCCTGCCTTTTGCAATGCCGAAGTCTACTTCGTATTCGAAAAAAAATAGAAGCCAAACACCCGTTTTTGTGCTTAACCTTTCATGCCATTAATAAATTCCACTGCAATAGTCCCGCGAATTCTAAAAGTAATAACCAGAATGGCCAGCCCAATAGCGGATTCTGCAGCTGCCACCGTTAACACAGATAGAGCAAATAATTGACCCATCGTATCATCCAAATAAACAGAAAAGACCGAAAAGTTCAAATTGACAGCCAGTAACATTAACTCAATCGGCATTAACAAAATAAGAATGTTTTTTCTATTTAAAAAAATTCCCCAAATACCTAAGAGGAAAAGTATCATGGAAAATGTTAAATATTTGACTAGATCCATAGTAATAAGAGTACCCTTTTTTATTCTTTTCCATTTATTGGTTTCGAGGCATTGCCTATCCCGAGAAGTGGACGGAAGTCGGATTAAGGTCCAGGGCCAACAAGCAGCGCCCAAATCAATGGTTGGTTTTACCAACCATTGAACTTTCAAATTCTTGAGTTATTGAAAAAATAACTTAGAAAAGATATGAAAGTTCATCCGGGGAGTTAGGTATTTTGCCCGTACCCGTAGCTTCGCTTTAATTTTGAGGCTCAGGATCTTATGTATCTGCAGATGTAACTTCAGACATCTCATCCATAGAGTCGGATCTTGTGCTACTGCCTGATCTTTGTTCTAAGGCGGAGTCCACAGAGTGGGTTCCAGTGCTTTCGCAATCTGGATTCTGAGCTTCGCCTGGTATTTGTGGAGCTGCCTCTGGCGGCGGTCCTGCTGTTTCAAAGCTTTCTTTTGGAAGGCGCTAAAAACCGGATCTGGACCTTAATCAGAGCCGCCGCCCTCTTAATAAATAAGATCGGCTACTCGAGCACTATCCTTAGGCTCCTCAGCAGGATTATGCGGGTTAGCCACTGACTGCTGAGGGACCTGGAACCTGCTGAGGAGCTTTTTCCGAAAGGACCTCCAGAAAAATAATGAGTATGCTTATGAATTGGAATCATAACGAGGACGTTTTCGCTCTTCCTTATCCTAAAGAAGAGCCTTATTCTTCCGTTTCCTCTTGTCCTATTTTTTTCTTTTCGGGTCTTGTTAAAATGAGGAAGAGAATAGATATAAAGGGAAGAAGCTCATGCCTTGCTAGAAAGATAGTAGTAAAAAAGCAGCAGCACAGAATCCTCCTTTAAGAAGCCAATGCCTTAAGGGTTCTCTCTGAGCTTTCGTTGCTTTTCACCCTTTTGTTTTTCCGTTTCTATTGCGTTTATATATATATATTTCCGGCCGTCTGGCCCCACAGCACCATACATGACAGTCGCCCGCCATTTAGGCAGGCTCCCCTTTATCAAACAGTACTCTGTCGGCTCTTTCTTAGAGTACTAGGACAGCTTGTGAGCTCGTCCCGCGTTATCTTTTCCTGAGGATTCAAGGTAGCTTCAATGACGAGTCATCGCCGATTGGGAAAGACGCGCCTACTTCTACTTCATGGCACCATCATAACTCTAAGATGGTCTTGAATTCGTTTGAGAAACAAAGAACACAAAAACATATTTGATGATTATTGAGAAAAATACTCTGACAAGAATCAAGATCCGATTTCGTGTTACTTCATGGTGAACATGATCTGCCAGAATCTCTTCGATTCCCACATTAGTATGCCAGAATAACAAAATATTTAGCATAATCAAAGTGGAAACATTTGCTATCAAAATGGTTGGGATTAAAAAAACAGCGGTAATTCTTTGAAGAAGCCAATGCCTTAAGGTTTCTCTCTGAGTTTTCGTTGCTTTTCACCTTTTTGTTTCTCTTTCCGAGAGCGCGTTTCTATTTCCGGCCGCCGCCCCTTATTACAGAACCGTACATGACAGTCGCCCGTCATCATAAGTAACCTCCCCCCGGCAAATCAAACAGTATCCTGTCGGCTCTTTCTTAGAGTACTAGGACAGCTTGTGGACTCGTCCCGTGTTGACTGACCTAGAAAAAAAAAGATAAGGTATACTTTAGGAATGGGAAGAGTTACCGCCGAACCGGTCAAGAACGACCGCGTTGTAGTAGCGACTCCAAACTCGTTTCAACCGGTCCATCTTCGTCGGCATTGATTGGGTTATGGAGGGTGTGGCGTGCTCTCTCTGTCCCGACGTCCCTTTTTTTCGAGTTGTCCTTCCGTTTCCCAAACAAAGCGCATGTGGCGTTGACACTCGGCGCAGCGGCGCCCCGACTACAGACAGGCGGCTGGAAGCATCGAAGTTCGTTATCCCACTATGACGGGTAGTTGTAATTTCGTTTTCTCTAAGGCTCACCATATAGATAAAGGTCCTATATATGTTAATTCGGAGAATAGAACCATGGGAAAGATAAAAAAACCTCCCAACCTTTGATATTCCACTCCAATACTTAGTCAAGGTTACTTTAGACAAGAGTATATTATCCTTCAATGATTCCAGAAAAGGTAACTCGTTGGAATATTTCAGCCAAGAGTTGGGAAGAGTAGACCAGACTATTTCATTATTGAAACGTAGTGTTTTTTCTCTAGCGGTTTATATATATAGGCGTCGATTTTACTCCATAAGTACATCAGCTGTCCCTAGAGTAGGGCTGCTTCGGCACACGTTGGCTGCTGCTTCAGCCAATTCTTTATCTTCCGCATGATCCTCAATATAATAGCCCTGACCTAACAAATTATCCATCCAAGTTCTTCTTCACGAAACGCCGCGTAGCTAGTCCGATAACCTTTTATTTTTTGGCGATGTTGGTATAAATTGGCTAAAATTACCGAACATATTACTGTGGACAACTCCCAGGCAGTGAGTAAAACAGAGGATCCGATACGCGGGATCTCAGAAATATTGTAAATGAAAATAGAGTAGTACGAAGAACGCCCTATTTTGTGTATACCTTTTTAGTATACTACTTGAAAATTGTCTTCAAATAAAATAAGTGTCGTTGTACCTCCAATGCAAACTGTCGAAGAGTTAATAGCGGCCGCCTTTTCTTTGTAATCTAAACTTATTTTTCTTCAGCGAAGGAGCTAGCTTAACTCCGCCACAGGTCGAAGCATCCCGTTTCGATTCGTCGTTCTATTGGCTGCCCAAGAAACAACAACATTCCAGAACTTAATCTTGGCAATAATGGTGTTTGTCGACCTAACCTTGAGATCTTCCCACTTACCTGAAAAGTACCACCAAAAACATACCTTCATTCCACTCCCAAACCTTCAAACCATTAGCAGGGTGGAGATTCGATTTGGGGTTCTAACCTGATGAAGGGGGGGGGGGAGATAGGACAACCAACGTTTGAAGGATGAAGCCCTGAACTGGATAAGTTTCCCGGACTCTTACTTGATGGGAAGAGCAAAAGCCAAGATAGGGCCTTAGCGCTTCCACGGCCGCGTCCTTTCTCCTTCCTCCGAGGCATAATAAATTAGCTTTCTTCGTTCAACGCAGAGACTTATGTGCTTGCTCGGCGAGTTGGCTCGCTCCCCTGCGCTTACGATAAATAAAATCGAATCATATTCGAGACAAATAAAGAAGCTGGTAGGGTGGGCCAAATGGAAAGACGAGCGCTTCGCAAAGAAATAATTTTCGCTTGGTTGCCCATGGCCTCCCTCCAAACCGTACGTGCAAGATTTCCTTGCATACAGCTTTCCACAAACGTTCGTTCGCTCATGAGATGATGTCTAAATAAATAAGAGAAAAGTTGTGATAAATAAGAGTGGGAGACACCAAAATTGTGTTGTTGAACATCTCTGTTTCACGGCTGCCCCTATGTGTCGAGGTTGTCTTCTGTATAGGATTCTTCACTCGATACGTGTCTAATAAATGTGCTTCTACCCTTATTATATCCATCATATTGACCACGGTGTGTCTTGTAGTAGCACTCTCGACGACAGACCGGGATCTTTAGTTAGTTGGACCATGATTTTTGTGAAACCTTTGGCATTTATCGTCTTAGGTGTTTTACATAATGCACCTGCGGTCTTATCATCTTGGGAGTTGCAGATGCAGAAATCTCTTACCGTGGACCAATCTTAAAACTCAGGAAGGGATCAGGAGCTTCCTGGTTTCGATTGATCAGTGTGAAGCTGGAAGCCGTATTTTTCATTCTTGCATGCGTTTATCGGTAAAGTTAAGTTGTCTAATTTCTGGGACCCCTTTTTTATCTGGGCTTTTTTCTGTTGCCAAGTCATAGCCAAAGATATTCAACAAGGTCTGCGCCAGGCTTATTTGTTGTTTTTGTCGCCATGCCGCTTCCCCTGAGGATATTTGCAATCTGCCTCAGGTTGTGGTAATTGTCAGCGAGCAAATGTTGTAGTAGCCCGTGAGCGCTTTATTATTTATAAGGTATCTTTTTTTTCTTCGTGTTCCAAAAACATCCACTCTTACTAATAATGGGCTTTGGCTCCCGGGAGCACGCGCAGGCGCGCTCTTATTCTTCGTGAGATGGAAACGTTGAGGTGTAACTTGACGGACCGGACTTTCGCCCTTCATCTTCCAGCGGACGTGGAATCGTCTGGATGTAGGTTCCAAGAAATAGCGCGGGTTTGCTGCTCGAATGAGTAATTTCAGTATTTTTTTTTTCTTAGGTCCTGTTCGAGTTGAGATTTAAGTAACTTGGAAATCTTGTAATTTATACGCAGCGTCACTTGTGTTTAGGGCTCCATGCGATCCAGTCGTCCGCGTCTCGAAGGTAGTGCATTCCGAGAGTTATCTGGATTGTTGATGGAAGTGACATTATAATCCTTTTGGCTCTTCTAAGCAGTGCTGCTTATCGCGAGGACAGGTAGGGACGCAATGTAGACTTATCCGCGTGATATTCCTGGACAGCTGCTCGCACGTACGCAGGGTTCCTTTTGCAGAGTGTACCTGAGGAGTTTTTTTTTCGGTTTCGAGTTATTCACACAATGGGTCGAGCGGTTGCAGGTAGATATTCGATAGCAGGGTATAAAGTACTTCACTTTAGGGCACGTGGTTGGGAAGTTGGCTTCCCCATTATCTCGGGCGTAGCCTGCTGAACTAGTTACCAGTAAAGATCCAGAAGCCTAGTGTACAAAACTCTGTCTTTTGCGGAAGTTCGGCTAAAGCAGAATGGTAAATGTTGTCAAATTGCTTGCCCATGCGCGTAGAAGCCCAGGTAACTCATGCTATAAAATAATAGGGTCCGCCTAATTAGTAGGCTGTGTGAGGATACCTGAAGGTCTCCTGAAGCCGTGACTAGTGGGTTGTTGTAAGAGGGGTTTGGGGGGGTTATAGATCTATTCCCACCACCCTCCGGACCACTTCGTCTATGGGATAGGATATCCAGGCTCTTTTTTTCCCGTTTGGTTTGGGGATGACCGCAGCAATGGTTTGGATTGAAAGGTATCGTCTTTCAACCTGGATCTATTTCGTTTTATTCACATGTTTGAGCGAAAAAAAACCCCCCGGTAAAAGCGGGTTTGGGGTTTCGAATCGGTACCTGGCTCCCTGGTTTTGATTTCAATTGCCCGGCTCCTTGTGGAAAAGTTTTTGGTAAATATTACTCAGAAGGTGCTAATGTTAGGGCAAACAGATAAATAGCTTCCGTTCAGAAGAAGAAAATGTGGCAGATAGTTATGCAAAAAAAAGGCCAAACATCTGGGGCCAACTGCTCACTCTTACTCACCTCTTTTCTCTTATTTGATAATTTTTCTTTGCACTTTGAGCTTTTCCTGGCGGTGGGGCGGTCTGTCTCATGCAAGCCGCCCGTCGTCCTTGGAAAGTAACGTTGCTTGTCCCCCTTCATATTTGCTAATAAAACAGGGCCTCCGTTTCCTTAGCCGTCACCAGCCCTAGGCAATCCCGCGTTTTGTGTTTGTGTGTCGAAAGGTTCATTAGGTCTACAAGTCGTTGCCCACATTTTGTGGTTGCTGTCCAACAGTATGTTCCACATCTTTCCACTGAACCTCTGCACAAGGTGTGTGCTGTTAGAAGGCCGCCGCTATTTCCGCTCCGGCATATGGAATCCCCGATATCTGGCTTAAGACAATTCCACGGGTGGGTGGCAGGCACTACTTTGCACCCCTCCCGATCGAATGAATTAAGAGTCTTTGGGCAATGTCAAAATGGTTCGGTTTTCGTGCGTGTCTTACTTAACTTAAGAGTCGGGGGTCGTCCGGGCTGTTTCGCCCCAGTTGACTTTAAAAACGAGGCCATAGAACCATCTAGCTCGGGGAGCGCCCAAGGTTTAGCGGTTTCACACAGTGCTCCCCTTTTACCAGCATGCTACAATACCTAGGTAGGGGGTTTCCCCTTTGGAGATAGCCGGATGCTTTACCTGCATTGCATATGAAGCAGGGCGAGAGTAAGAGCAAGCAGCCGTCTCCGTCCGCTGCCCTTCTCACAGAACTGTACGTGAACGTTACCGCTCATACGGCTCCCAACCCCAGGTCTAGTCGAGTAGTTTTGTTCGGCTGCGCCGCCCTTTCCACTCGCTTGACAAGGTGTACTCAGAGATCTGTGAGAGGCCCTCATCTGCCAAATGTTCACTCCACTTATGAGACCCTCCATCCGGAGAGGAGTGGTCCCCTTCCGAGCTTCGCTGGCGCCACCCCGCCGTGGGGCAGCCCTGGTGATGGTTCCTGATTGTCCGATCAATCTTTCTTCGAACCTTGCTTTGACCGGTCTGCGACTCGGCGTAGATGTGCAAAACCCCGATTCTGTGGGACTGTCTTTCGGGCCCGTAACCCAGCCGTACTCGTCACAGATCGGATGCACCACTCTCTGGATAGCATTACGGTCTCCATACCCCTACAAAATGAGGTTCAAAGAAAGCTTTCCAGCCTCTAGGTCCGAAATGGAAAAATAACGTTTTCCGTCCGAAATAGCTTACCAGGGAAGGGCCGAAGGCCGACTCCCCTGTTTCGTAGGAATTAGCCCCCAAGGTCCCGGGGCATTGGTTTCCACCAACAGTGAATTATTCAGGGTCACATCCCGCGCTTACGAGTTGTAATGGGCACACTATACGAGGACGCGGCGCACCACGAAATAACATAATAATTCCGGAAGTATACACTCTGGATAATTCTAAGAAAAGACCCCAATCCCACCACAAATGACGAACTCCATTACTCGGATGATAGCACAACGCTAACAAAGTTAAATTTACGAGAAGAATAATAAACCAATGAAAATAGAAAGTAGGGAAAAAGACAAAGGTATGGGAATAATAAAAAGTCAGGCTGAGATCACCTATTCCAAGAAGAAGAATACTAAACAAAACCATAGTGGCTAAGAAAGCCCCAGATATTCTATGGAAAATAGGAAACGTCGAAGTAAGCTGTGGCTTATAAGTGGTAAGATGAGGTGATAAGGGTCGATTGATTTTCATGTTTATAGTTGACTTCTTTGACTCAAGGTGACGGGATTTGAACAAACCTCTGCGCCCAAAGTGGATGCGCTACCAAATTGCGCTACACCTTGGCTTACTTATTATTCCCCCAAGAATATTATTCTCTTAATGCTGGCAGATGTGATCGATCAACATGAAGAAAAAAAGGGCTAAGAACTAGAGAAAAAAGCAGTGTTTCAGCCAGCATACGTTCGCAGGGAAAGGCCATAATAGGGGGCCGGCCGGGTCATTGTCCGCACCGCAATCTAATCCAGCCATGCCATTACTATGTAATTACATTAGCCATGCCATTACAATGTAATAAAGGCTTGGCTAATGTAAAGGCATGGCCGGAAATATCACTCATCATAATAGATGATGAAACCTCCAGTTATGCTTTAAACTAGGTAATTCCATGATGAATAGCTCGTTTCCGTGCCTAGCAGCCATGAATCATCTGAGAAAAGTAAATAGGAATAAATTAACATAGATAAATGATCATTTTCTAAGACGACTCCTCGAATTAATTATCGTGATGGATCAGCATATATAACTATAACGTAGTACAATGCTAAAATTTTGAGGTAGGTTTTCCCATACATATCAGCCCATTCATCGCTGGGAATTATACTTTGCCCGCCATTCTTATGAGCCTCATTTATACGAAATAGTTCATCAGTAGGTTCAATTCATACTGTATCAAATGGTCATTGTTTGACACAAACAAAAAAAAGTAAATGGTTATGCGTTTAAAATGCAAATTGTTCTTCTTATATACCACTTTTGTCAAAAAGCATTATGCTCTTATGATGGCTATGGGTGCTTTATTCCGGTGGTCTGCGTTATCTGTATGTACAAATTACTGATTCTACGGGTAACACCCCGCCACGCCCTCCAGGTGATCTTATTATCTTTAAGGTGGCCAGCCACTTAAAACCCTTTTTTTTATAAAATATAATTAAGTATTGTCAATTCTCTTATTCCACAAGAGATTTCCGTTTCTGTTTTTGGTAGCTGGTTTCCGAAGGTTTCTAATATTACTCCTTCATATGGTGAATTTTTTCTTTACCTATCTTGTATACTACTCACTGCAGTAGTCATGATTTATTATATGATTCTATAAGTAAGTACTAATTTATTTCCGTATTTGCTATATGAATTCTTACTATCCGAAAAAGCTAGTGGATAACTAACCACCAAGAGATTCAATCCCCAATTATTTAGCATGAACAGCCGCCTGTTTCGTCAGCAGCAGGTGGTTTTGAGAATATATCACCAACAATTGTTATTGCTGGAGAAGCCGGACAGTAAATACTGCAACGCATGGCATGGAGGGAACTTAAGGATCGAAGGATCCCACAATACGGTATATAAATAATGTTCAGCAAAAGCCCTTCCGTAAGTTCGAAGAAGGACTCTGACAGATCCCAGAAAAATATTAAATAAACATTATTGCCAAAAGTGAAAATACGTGAGTCGGTAATTTGAGGGATCAAATGGGACGCAGTTAGTGGAATGATAATGAAATCCGCTAGCAAAATCACCAGGTAATCATCTATGCCGGTTTGGTTCAAAACAACGTGGTTAGCCATGTTCTTGGTGTAACGAGTACCATCGTCACAAATATGGAAGATCAAAAACAACAACCTGCCACATAACTTTTCAACCCTAATGCTGAGACATATAGGGAGGGATCCTGGTACTTATCAGGGTACTTACTAGTAAATCTCGGGGTAGAGGTAGTTCCTCTTTTCGCCCTGCCCATCTTAATACATGATCTGAGGTGAATAACTAGAAATATTAGAAAAAGAAAAAGCCCAGTGGGCAAACGCCCTGCCAAGAACATATGGTGGTAGTCTGGAAACCGGTCTACATACTCCAACGCAACCTAGTGACTAGTCCCAGCGTGTCTTTAACTTAGTAGTATTTACTATTGGCCTATTTTATTCCCGTGCAGCACGGACACCAATAAATAATGATCATGGTTTTATGTCAAAACAAAAGTAATTTGTTGTGCTAGAAGGTGCAAAATTAGCACGACCCGTTGGTCTACTACAAGCTTGAAAGTAATGAAGAGTGAAAAACCTCTTTTTTCTTGGCCGGAACTTAGTATTCTCACTTTCGTCGGATGCGGGTGTAATCCCTGCCGCGCATCCCGCCAACTCTCCTCGATCATTACGTGAGAGTGGCAACCAAATTGTAGCAGAATGATCGCAGGAGAGATAAAGATCGGGAGGTTCGAAGAACGTGAACGAGTTTAATTTTTGGTGCCTGATCCCTCAGGTATGATGAACCATTACTGGGAGCTAGACCACGAAAGAGGAACAACAGTGGGCATTAGCTCGATTTCCAATGCCAAGGCATTCTAGGAATACGAAAAGAAAGGTTGGCAAAGTAGTTGCTTACACTACCTCCTACGTTCGTGTTCCACCTTTCGAAAGCTCGTCTATCAGACCTTCAACATAATACAATAGGGAACGGTGTAACTACCCCGAACTCCAAACGAATGATCGTGGGGTAGGCTTTGCCCGGCCACATGTTCATTAATACGGGATTGTCCAAAACAAAGCAAATGCGCGGTTGTAATGATCGTAGTATGCCCATTTGGATACTCCTAATCTCGGAAAAAAACGAGCAATAATTTAGTGGTGCTTTATGTTCAAAGGCCACTGCTGCGCCTTGGCCAAAGGTATCTCGGTATCTGTTCAGACTACAATCCAGGATCTCTCGGGCGGCTTGGTGACGAAATGACCATGGTGAAAAGGCGGGCAGCACTCACTCCGAGCTAGGCTGGGGGGGCCGCCAGCAGCTTGATAGCTGTGCTGCAGCGTGCGCCAGAACAAGAGCAGGCCGCCGCAGAGTAACGAATTATCATCACCGGAGAGCCGCCTTTGGAAGGAGATAGCGCAGCAGTGAGATGGAAGTGCACAAACCAGCCGCATCCCTTCGGCCTTTGTTCTTCAGCCAACAAAAATAAAATAATATTTTTCTCTTTTTTTTTTCGCTAGCTTATGGTCTAATACACGCCAAATAAATTTGCCGAGCGAACCGAGTGGCGAAGAGGTGTTGAGGGTTGTAAGGGGGGGGGGGTTCGGGTGTTTACCTTTCCTTTGCGTTTTCTGGGTCCGTTTGGAAATGTGGCTAGCTTTTTCCTCCAAACTCGGCCCACTTGGGTAAAGACCACAAAGCAAACAAAATAATAGATAGAAGTACGCAAGTCAAGGCTAATAATAATATGTACTGGGATGTGAGACTGCGGAGGCACCCAAGTCAACGAAAGCTTAGGCTTATGAGGTTACTGGGAGGCAGTGCCGAAGGCTGCTTGCTCCGGGATCACCCAAAAAAGCTGAGAGCGCAGCAGTACACCTACACCAAACCTTCAATTGCTGCATAAATGTTACACGGCCAAAAGCAAAAATACAAACATTATGAGAAAAGCCTATGACGGACGACTGTCATGTACGGTTCTGTAATAAGGGGCCAGACAGCCGGAAATAGAAACGCACTCTCAAAGGTAAAAGCCATTAAATTATTCAAATTGTCTAAAAACCTTCATATTGAAGGTTTGGACCCCACGTTGATGGTTTTTTAAGATATATTTGCAAATATATCTTAGATTTCATCATGTGTTAATGAACTCGAGCTTAGGTCGAGTTACTTTTGTACTTCCATCTTATAGGACCTCCTTGATCGCAGACGAGTACCCTTGGTTTAGTTTAATATACTGGTACGTTTTGTTATTACTGAATGGCGGCATCACTTTTTACTCATTCTGTCGGCCTTCGGCCCTCCGTTCTTGGCAAGGGCTCAAACTACGATTTGGTGTAGAGATACTTGAAAAATGGGTGGTTGGTGGGTAACGCACCTTTTTACTTGGTTAAACGTAATGATGTTAGCATATTTGCTTATTCCATATTTCTTCGTTCAGTGAATAATACAGTCCATGATTATAGGGTAGAACGCGAAGCTGATGCTAGGTTAAAACATTTAGATAAGTCAGTTGAGGTTCGAAGAAGAAACGCCGCCGGAATAATGGGAAAGAATATGGGACGAAGCTCAGAAAACTGTCGGACCATCTATTATACATCAAATTGAAGATGGTTTTTCGGGGGGCGGCCGAGGTTCGAAGAAGAAAGGAAGTATCATATAGTAAATTAAAATGGTAGCGGAGCGGAGCAATTATTCATTCCCCCCCCCCTCCAACAAACAAGGCGTTTTCTTTAAACTTGTTTCATTCCTTCAGCGCCTTTGTTTGGCCTTCTTTCCGCAACTTTGTTTGCAGAGCAAGCAAAGGGTCGGTCTTCTTCGACCCAGCTAACGCTTTTGCTGCAGCCCTTTTGCTTTCTCGTGGCGGCACTCCTTCCATTGCTGTGCGAACAAAGCGAGAGAACCTCCGAAAGGTAGGCATGATCAGTCATTCATCAACTTGATTTCTCGCCGCCTCGGTTGGCTACGCCAACGCGCAGCCTGCTGCGGCCAGCAGATAGTCCGGAGTGCGGATACGACAGAAGGGCTGAGCAACCACCTCCGCTAATAGCACGCACGCTGGGGCGCGGGGTCCTGCCGAGCGCGAATCAAGCCGCGGGGAGCTGCTTTGCGTTTGATTACCTTCGCCCCGCAGAAAAGATTGGCACTTCCACCTTCCCGGTGGAAGCCAAGAAAGTACTTCACGGGACAATGATGACTCTCGGTCCCCGCACATCATGCCCAAGAAAGAGAGATCTTTTTGCAATGGGGAAAGCCTTCTCAGAGAACAAGACGGGGTTACTGGGAGGTAAACCAACCATGTTTTTTGCACAGCGTTTCTTGTGCATTTACATAATAATATATGTATATAATCTCGCCAAAAAGCTTATGAATACTATGCTTCGCTTATCCATACTATGCTTTGCTTTTCCTGCGCTCTTCTCGATAAAGGTTCGAAGAAATTCCAGAATGAATTAAATTATGATATATGATCACATAAATTAGCAAACTTGGTGTACCTTATTTTTATCGTTCTGGGTGAGGCTTCGCGCGCGGCGCGGGAAGCCTCAGCCTTCCTATTTCAGCCTCCATCATTATTTATGCACTTCGGCGGCGCAGCAACTCAAGGCGCGAAGCAATAAATCTGGGTAATGTGCAATGAATAAGATAAAGCATCAAGCGATCAATAGAAAATGAACACCGAAATACACCACTCATGGCGTGCTTTTTGAGAGTTGATGATTCGGCACATTAGGGTAATTAGCTCAGTTGGTAGAGTGCCTCGTTTACACCGATAGAGTCAGCGGTTCAAGTCCGTTATTACCTAAGGTTTTCTATTATACGTAATGATGAATTGAACCTAGCGCATGGATAAGCATTTACTAAATCAATGGATGGTGGTACAACTTCGAAAAGAAAAATCTTTTCGATTATTTTAGCTTAAAAAAAAAGGTCACAAAACACATTCTTCAATCAATGTGACCAAATAATGTTAATGCTCAATTAGGTGAGTTTGAGAAAAAAGATATAGCAAGCAAACGGGAGGTCGTTGGCATCTTCACAGTTCGAAACGAAGGACTCGGCGGCTGTGTAACAAAGCTAGCTGAAACAAGAGCAAGCGAAGCTACTGGCAAAGCTTTAGGCAACAAAGCTTAATCGAAGCTGACTAGTCTTCTTCTTCGGAAGCTCAAACTTTGCTTTGAAGCTAAAGCGAAGCTTTAGCGAAGCTATAACGAAGTTTGTAATAAGCCAGTGAGGCTAAAGCTTTGTTGTAACGAAGCCTATAAGTTAGTGAAGCTAAAGCTTCGCTTTAAAGCTTTAACGAAGCTGAATAGCTAGTTTCTTTGCTGTAGCTTTGCCATAGAAAGCTTAAGCGCGAAGCAAGCTATCTTTGCGGTTGCTTCTTTGTTGTTGCTTTGCTTGAGCAGCGTTGCTTTTTTAACGAACCTGATTAGCTAAAGCTAAAGCTTCGCTAAAATGAAGCTTGAACGAAGATATTAGCAAAAAAATAATAGTTAAGCGAAGCTTTAGCTTCGCAAGCCAGTGAAGCAGCAGCATCAAAGCTTACAACAAGCCAGTAAAGCTACAGCATCGCTTAAGCTTTGCTGGCACGAAGCCTATATAAGCCGGCCGTTTAAACTTAATAATATCGCTGTAACGAATATAAGCCAGTGTTGCTTAAGCATCGCCTAAGCTTTGCTTGAACGAAGCCTCTGAATTTAAGCTTAAGCAGAATAAGCATAAGCAAAGCAGGCCTTAATAAATAGTCACGGTGAAGTACTCAGCTGAAAAAAAATCTGAAATACAAAAAACTCTTTCTAAGGCGGGCGGTTGAAATGCATTATTTGGCGCGAAAAAAAGAATTGATTAGAGGAGGTTTTTTGTTCGTATGCATTACTTGTGGTGTATCCTTCTTTATTTGCTCATAAACAGCTTGTATTACATCGTCAATCTGTTTTTCATGTTTCAAGGTCTATTGTATTGTTCGGTGGGTTTAACATGTGCCCAACAATAGCTCGCTCTAATTTGTTTAATTATGGGTCGAAGCTGACTAGCCATTAAAGCTTAAAAGCTAAACTTAAGCGAAATGAAAAGCAAAACCTTCTTATTATTAGGGCTATCCAAACCTCGCAAAGCAGTAATTTAAGCTGCCGCCAAGCAAGTCGCGCGAATATCTCGCCCTTGGTTGGCAGCTCCGCAATAAGCAATGGACTAAGCCGCTGTAGCATAACCAACTGTTGTAGCCACAATAGCCAGCGAAGTTACAGGCAAAGCTTGATCGGAGCTATCATAGCTAAAATTGAGCGAAGCTATCCAAGCGAATCTTTAGCGAGGCAAGCCAGCTAGGTTCGAAGAAAGCCAGCCCTTTCTTTCATAAGCTAGCTGCCAGCGGAGCTGTAGCGAAGGCCTGTGAAGCTTACTAGCCCTTTATAAGCTGCCAGCCGCAAAGCTGCTGTAGCGAAGCTGCCCGCGAAGCAACGCAAAGCTTAAAAAGAGCAAACCAAGCGAAGCTTTAGCCAAGCAATTTGCTGAGCTTGAGCAAAGCTGGCCCTGCCAAAGCAACTCCGCTCCATCACTCGATTGAGCCTTGACTACCGGACGTAGACCTGCGGCTATGGGATAAGCTTTCACACTTTAGCTGAGCCGGGAGGAACTGAAGAAGCGCCATTTCCTTCTTCATACTGCGCTTGTTCACCACCAGGTTGGGTAAAAATATATGCTACCCCCCGAATTTGGAAATGAACTTACAAGGTGTGACTGCGGCGCCGGCGTGTCGGCCAAGGTTCGAAGAAAGGACTGCGCGCTGGTTATTGAAGGTTCGAAGAAAGCTCTGCTGATAACATGGCACGCGTGCCGCTCCAAGCCAGAATACCAGAAGCCATAAGCTCTACGCCGGAAGCTTTCGGCACTCCGAAGGGTGCCCAAAGCTGCATGTAATAATTTGGCACGGTTCTGCTGCATGCCGGAGCAAAATACAAACGGAAATCGGCACGCTTCAGCGTGCCGGAGCGAGAAAGGAAAGCTTAAATTTCGCCCCTCAATCTTGGTTATAAAGAAACAAGGGTAATTCTGTGTACAAAACAAAAGTAAAATTAACATGTACTTATAAATAATAACATCCATTTCGAAATAAATGGTATTACACGTTTATGTTTAGACTCGATGCGAAGTTTCGCCCGAAGGTAATGTATGTTTTTTAAATCAATACGTTTGGTCAAATATAATACCAGTTCATGTTCTTGCTTAGCAATTTAGTAAGGAACAATGTATTAAAATATGCAAAAAGAAAGTAATAATGGTATTGGCAGTTTGCACATTAGTTAGTTTTTACATTATGGGGATAACAAAAGTTTTGACTCCAATATGTTCGAGTGTATAAAGGCTTGGATAGTTTGGTGGGCCGTGAATAACCGACCATATTTAATTGTAATTGGGTAAAGGTTGCTGCAAATGTATTATTACCAATAGTAGTTGTAACATCGGCTGATAAAGAAAGCTATGGGGTTTGCACCATCATACAAGAACCCAGCGCGAACCACTATGTTGATACAGTACAAAGGTTCGAAGAAAGCCAGCCACCCAAAGTCTAAACGTAATTGGAGATATAAGCGTGAAGGTGGTATTTTCAGTGTTGCAAGTGGAATCGTTGAGAGATCGTTTGGTATAACGAGATAGTAAAGTAGATTGAGACCGGAGCTGGAGAAACACCCGCGGAGCCAGAAAAATAAAAACCTTTGGCACCCAAAGGCGGCGCAGGTGCGGACCCAATTAAAGTCCAAAGTGGCCCTTTTTTTTTTGCAGCCCTTCGTGCCACGTCTGCTGCTTATGGAAAGGACACAAGCTGCCTAGGCTGCCACCACTCGGGGCGTTACGCGCTACTAAAAACTGCCTAACCTTTTGTTTGGGAGTGGGTGGCAGCCCTGCCACAATTCGATCCGAAGGGCTACGCGCCAAATAGTTAGGGGGGGAGTAATATTACGGGGCTGCCACGGTAAGGCGGCCTAGGTCCCTATTTATTATTCATGGCGGTTTTTCGGTTATTATTTAGGGGGGGTGTTTTTCTCGGTTTTTTCTTTCTTTTCGCAATAAGCATGTGATTGACGCGTTTATCACGTATGTGAAGAAATTGGTTTATAACTTTTTTTTGAGCCGCCTTTTGTTCCTCCGTTAAGCTACTCTGGTTATAATAGTGCCCCGTAGTGCAAGAAGAAAATGTCACGATGTCTCACCACAGATCTAACCCTGATAGTTTGGGTTCGTTTTCCACGAGATCGGTAATTAGGTAAATCTTTAAGCTATGTGTACGGAGGTGCTTGCCTGTGATTTGAAGTAACTATAGTAAATAATTGTTCAGTTGTTTGTTTAGCTTTTCTCGATAAATAGGCTGCTTTTAAATTGCGAGAAGAAGAAAACGTTGTTTTCCTGGTCTCTGTCAAAGAGGCTTTCACTAAGAAAGAGGTTGTTTTTGTTTCGCTGTATTGAAGTCCTGTGCTCTCTGCAGTATAAAGTGATTGTCCTCCTTCCTCCCTTTTTGCCCGTATGAGAGCCTCGGTTGGTAAAACCAACCAAGATCCTCGAGCCTTTCTCCTTTTTTTATTACGAGTGGTTTGTGTCTTACCTTCATGGAGTAGTTCTTCTACATACTTAACCGTGAGTTTCATTAAAAGATTTGAGCATTTCCTGTCAAATAAAGTGAAGTGAGAGCAATCCTATTTCGTGCTGCAAAGTTTCCTTAACAAAATCCATTAGTATTTGTAATTCGTAGGGGAGGAGTTAGTGAGAGGCTGTTTTAAGGTTTCCAAGCAGCAAGCTTTTTTTTTCGTCTAGCAAATCTTTCCAGCAGTGAAAAATAAAAAAAAATTGAGCTAATTCTTTATTATGATCGTAATAGCTCTTTCACGCACAGCTTACTATGAGATAAATTCTTGTTTTTTAGCTGTTCTTGTTGTGGTCGTCTCCAGTCAATAATAAAGAACTTGGGTTGTCTGCGTAATTAAAAAAACTTGTTCTTCAAAATATTTTCTTTGCAAAGACTTTGGAGTATTGCTATCACAAGTACATCGAACGGGTACTCACGAAAATTTTCGGAAAGAGCATGGCCTGTGTTGAAAGGTGTCATTTGCATTAAGCTTGATGAGGGATTATTATCTTCTTTCTAAGCATCAATTACAATGTAAATAAGGTTAACAACTTCATCATTTTTCCAAACTAAAGTTTTCCCGCAGGGTTCGCATAAAAGGCGAGGAACGAGCGAGATATAATATAATTTTTTTCCCTCTTTTTTTTAGCGTTTTCTTGGTTTATAGTACAGTCCGAACTTTCAGATGGTCATGGGATGTGTTGTGGACGCGGCGCCCAGGTTACGCGCAAAGAGCAAGCTCCACTTGCATAATAGCAAGTAGAGGCCAAAGGGCGGCTTCGCTAAAAAAAAAACCTCCATACTTGATTATGCCATTACTACGTCAAGGCCCCCAAAGGCAAGGCCACGCACGGGTTTACTAATCCTCCTAGGCTTCTTTCTCTTCTTAGGCGCAGAGCGGGGAGCCCGCAGGTGCGGGCCCGCCACTCGTGTTGTGGCGGCCACTCTCTCATTTCCGAAGGCCCCGTTCAAGCTGCGGGGAGTTTTTACCTTCGGATCTTTCCCACTCTACGCCAGTATAGTGGAAAAGATCCCAATAAATAATCGTAGATAATTCATGACATTTGGGAAAATAGCTTAGTTGGTTAGAGTGCTGGTCTGTCACGCCAGAAGTCGCGGGTTCAAATCCCGTTTTTCCCGGTTAAACTTGAATGCAATTTTATACAAGCTTAGTTTTTGGTCAAACCAGTTATGTACTGACCGCTTCTTTCTTTTTTCGTCGATTTAATAATTACAATTGCCGAAAGAGAAACCCGGTTACTGGCGTTCGCCGAAGCCAATAAAAAAAAAAAAGCGCTTTTTTTACATATGAGCTCCGCTCTTACCCACTGCATCCTCCGCTCGTATGTAAAGCTAAGGGAAGCAGCTTTATTTGGCACAGTGATCCCGGATAGGGAAGCGCGTAGCGAGAAAAAAATATCAATTGTGGGCTCGAGAAGCGAAGAAAGCCCATCCGTAGAGGGTATAGGTTATTTTTTTGATCTACACCGAAAGGTGGGTGGAAGAACTCCCCACTTGGCTGGCCGGGGTTACTTGTACTAGATCTCTCTCGAAACTTAAATAAGAAAAGATGGAAACAATGACTTAGCACAGTAAAAAAATGTGGCGGGCGGTTTTTGTCACTGTCCCAGGTTCTCAATGATGGGGATATGGTGGTGGCTATATTGGTTTTCGGCAGCTTCTCAGTCGGGGCTCTGGCCGTACGCCGTGTAACTACGAACTATAATTCGGCCCCGGGTAGGAAAGCTATTAGCGAGTTAGAATAAAATCTCTGAAATTTGCATGCACCTCGCGGCCTTTCTTCGCTATCTCAGAAAGACAAGACTAAAGTTTTGTGAAACGCGGGCGGCGGCCTGGCCCGTTGTTCTTCACGGATGGGCGGAATACTACCTTTCTCACCGTTTTATCTAAGGTTTTTGTAGATTTGCCACATTACCTCGTGAATATGGACTAGGCTTTGTCGTATCCGGCAGGGCGCGAAGCGTGGATATGGCAAGATAATGTTATCATTACTTTCCTGGAAAAACCGGATCTTGCGGTAATATAGCAGTTCAGTTCCCTGGTACATCCGACCATGAGAACCTAATTAATTCCCAAGCGGCGTAGGCTTAAAAAAGTTGTGGTGTGGTAGGCCACTTAACCGTTACACTTAACTCGCCACGGAAGTGTGACAGCTTCCACAAGTTCTAGTAGCCAATGAGTTAAACAAAACTTATGCTGGGGGTTTACATGTTGGACAACAGCTTGAGCCATATGCGAGGATCGGAGATCGCGCGTACGGTTCTAACTAAAAGGGGGATAGCTTGGGCCTACCCATCCCCGACAAATACAACAATATTGTATCATGAGTTCAAATACCATTTCCTCCTCCGGGGACGTAGTTCAATCGGTAGAGCGCATGTTTTGCAAGCATGAAGCTGTCGGTTCAAATCCGATCGTCTCCAAATGAAATAGTCACGAAAGTAAACACTTGTGTTACAATCTCTAGCTCCATTTCATTCCAATCTCAGTGGTCTTATTCTGCGCCCTTCGTTGAGGAAGCATTATTCTTTCCGCTATCCCTTCAAGAATACGACTGAGACAAAGTATTGGTCTGTGCACCTCTTTGATTACTATTTTTTCTGCCTTTTCGGGTAGGGTTTAATGATAATTTTACCGCCAAATTTCAATTTGTGCAAACCATTCGATGGCTTCCTGATTCAAACATCAATCTTTCTATAGGTATAGATGGTATCCTTCCCTCCTTTGTGGTCTTGACCATGATGTTTCTCATTCTTATTCGCATTCGAGTAGGTTGGTCCAGCAGTCTCGAGAGTTATGAAGAAGAATATGCAATAGCATTTTCAATTCGTGAATCCATCATGATTGCTGTTTTTTGGCAAGATTTTCACCTTTCCTCAGGTTTCTCCTGAACTTGAAAGCCCACTGCAGCAGACTATTCATCGCGGACACGCCACAGGACGGTATAACAGCGTATCATCGCCGCTCGGCCATCAACTAAGAGCTGGGGGGGGCGGCGATCGGGCTGCAAGTCTTCTCCACCAAGCAATGGAAGAAGATCAAAGCCTCGTTCGTAAACGACGCTGGCAAAAGCTCGTCCTTCGGACTTACACTTGATCTTCCTGGCTAGTGTTATCTTGGTGGTGTTCAGTGCAGAGGGGTTCGCGAACGGGATCTGTTGTGGTCTCTTCGAAGTAGGGCTCTGAAGCCCCGAAAGTGCTTCTCTTTCTTATTATGAGAAATAACCAAGATATTACCGAACGAGTTTCCGACTAGCTTGCGCACGCGGTACATCTAAATCCGGCGGTTGTCACAACCCCTGATTACACTCCCCACAGATGATAACGCTCCTGGAAAATCGTAATGAGGCCCCAGATAATAAGCTAGCTTCTTCGCATCCAACGCTTGGCGTTTTATCTTCTGAGAACGCCCGGCTCTCCGCTTGGCGTTTCCCTTGACGAAAGCCGCCGAAAGAAAACGCCGCCGGAGCTTGATGGCTAAAGGTTGTCGCAACATCTGCAGTACAGGATACCTTTCGCAACGAGATAACCAAACAAGCAGCAGAGAAAACAATAATGAGGCCGCCTTTCTTCGCCGCTAACGCTCGAGAGGCGGGCTACGTGGGTGAGAAGAGCCTTTATTTTCTTCGGTGAGGAGTTCCCGGAACCTTTGGAGTAGTCAACAGGCGTCTCGATCTCACTGCTTCGCCCTCCAATTCGATCAAACTTCTTCTCTTTTTATCCCGACGACTCCTCCTAATCTTTCACTTCCTTCACTGCTGAGGGAGCATCCGATGAAGACAACCAAGCATTCAGCGACTCATCAAGCCCAGGTTCGGGCATCTTGCCTAATCGGCTTAGGCGTTTTCGGGCAGTAACTCTCCCTTCTCTCGGAGGCTTTCCCATGCTATCTTTGAGAGGTTGGCCTTTGGCCTGCTGATTTTATGATGCCAAGGGCAGACACCCTAAAGTAATTATCCTATATGACTTTAGACAATTCATCAGCAGCTATCTCGAGACGGAGCCGTATGATGCGAGAGTACCACGTACGGTTCTCTGAGGAGGGAGTGGGTACCCTTTCCCTGACCCACCGGGGGAGATAAAGCGGAGGGCCCATCCCTTACTCTCCCATTATTATAGGGATATGGGGTTCTAGACAGAGAAAGATACAAGCAGCGTGTCCTCACGCTCCTCACTGCAACGACACCTCCGAGTATGAAACTCCTCCAACTGCTAGCACTTGGAGACAGAAAAGTTCATATTTATGGACGGAGAGGGAAAGGTGTCAGAAGAAAAAAAAAAGAGCGCAACAAGCGCTTCTTTGGCTACCTGGATCCTCTTTTTCTTATTCCTGAGCGGCGCAGGCTTTCTTTTAAAAATAAGAAGGCACAAGGCAAGTAGTGTGCCGCGTAGGTGTGCAGTTATGCTGGGGCTATCGGGCCGCGGGCCCCGTAAATTGGGGAAAGTGCGGAAATAATAAATAAAGGCACCCCAAAACCCGGCCAGGTGCCTCAACCTTAGTCATACGTGAAACAACCGATCCCGTTCCGACCTCGAGATGTCAAATTGTCTTACGCCACATGTACTGAAAGATTTCGGGGAACATGGTTGTCGGGCACTACCCAATTAATTATTAAGGCAGTCACTCACTGAGGTAGTTTTTTATTATTTGTTCTATACCACAGTTGAGTGGTTTTCTATCACATTATATAGTGTTCTATTTTCTGGACTTAGTGGTTTCCTATCATATATAGTGTTCTATTTTCTGGACTTCGCACCGTTTTTTTATTCTTTAGAATACAACAGGGGGAACTTGGTTAGTACACAGACCTGCTTCCCCTCCGTTGGGTAAGTACATCAACTAACTCACCCAACCTCCCTCGTTCCTTTTTCATCGGTAGGTGAGTTAGTACAAACTACTAACTCACTTATCTACCGATGAAAAAAAAAGGGCTCCGCATTTGGTAAGGCCTCTCCCTCAGGTAAGGTAAGAAGTACGGTGTTAATTACCTACTATCCTCAAGAAACTAACCTCAAGAAAAAGTAAATACAAAGATCGGCGGCTGTGTACTTTCAGAGCTATACACTAGTAATTCCTTATTTATGTTATTATGCCAACTCTGACTTATAGTTCTCTGGTTAAAAATATCAATATCCAGGAAGTAAAAAAAACAGCCTGCGGCCCGCTCCGAGCGAAAGTACTCTTGTACCTATTACATCGTATTGGGGAATAGTACAAGCCCTTGTTTAGCAGTTGCGAGTAAGCTTGGCCCCTTCGGTAAATCCGTTAGTCGTGTCCCATGGGGCCGAGCGAGAGGAGCAGGTAAGCCTTTTTCTATCCGTTCTTGTTGGGGGGCTTGGGTCGGGCCCCCTCTGTACAATAATGCGGATAGTATCCAGTAATCTTATAAGCACCGCCCGCCCTCTATATCCGGCGTACGAGTCATGGTGCCGTCGCAATGGCGCCGCCCATTTCGCGCAAGCGGTTTGCAACGGACCTGGCCCGTGGAGCGGGTCTTTTTTCTTCCTTTTCGTTTCGAAATAGCACCGAGCTCGAGATGTTTATATAAAAGGTACCAAGCTAAGAGAGATAAATTTTCGAGCCCCATTTATATGATATTTCAGGACTCGTTTACAAGTCAACTGGAGTTTTAACGCACTCATACTGGTCTTAATAAACCAGACCATATGCCCTAGCTAGGAAACAGCCTGTCGAGAGTCGTGCACCTGAAATCTCTGGGTTTGTGAGAGACGTCTCAAACACCTATGGGCCGGTAAGTAACACAAGATGTGTAAAATGACTTGCGTCCCAAAAGAACATGTCTTGCGTCTTTAAATAACATGTTATTATATTATATTATTTACACTAAAACCGTAAGTAGGAATTACTAGGGCTAGAAAAACTATGTTGCTCTCCCAACTCTTGCAGTGTGGGTAAGCGTCGTTCCCTCACATACGTTGTCATGGTTCCATATAAGAAACGTGGGCCTCCTTTAGGTGAGGGTTCTAAGCTCCCCAAACGAAAGATACTTTAAAGATAAAAAGGAACTAACTATGAAAAACATTTATTATAAACTTTTTACGTGAATTCGCCTGAATGAATTGGCCTATGAACGCCTAAAATCCAAACCAGACAACGTGACACCGGGCGTCGACTCATAAACCCGGGTAGCAGCGGCCCGTACGGATTTTCTTCGAAACATGTGGAGAGGGGCCTAAGAGATAAATCCTGGCTTGGCAAAGCAGCCCTGCCCCCCTTTCAATTCAAGCCATCCCCGGCCGGAGAACTCATTCCTAAACCAAACGGATATCTTCGGCCAGCCACTAGGTATACCATCCCGAAGCATAATGTGTTGCAAGAGACTATCCACCACGTGATATTAGAACCTATATTCGAGCCAATATTTAACTCTTTTTTTTTTTCCCAGGATTTGGACCAGGTAGATTATGTCACACAACACTACGAAAGATCAGACTAACCTGAAAGAAGTTTACTTGGGTTATAGAAAAATACCTCCAGAGACTTATCTGGGAAAATAGTACATGCAGGCTACGTAAGCCAGGGCAAGAGAAAACCTAACTCTCTCGAAGGAGTGCCTGCACACGGAGTTATCTCACCCTTGCTCCCCAACATCTACCTACATCCACTAGACAAATTTTGTGAGGAACTCACAAACCAATATTAGAAAAGGGTGGACATGTAAAAACCCCGCATACACACAGATAGTCTGTAGATACACGCGCCTCTTTTCCGCAAAAGAAAAGGCGGCCAGACTGCCACCTTATCTAAACCAAACAGAGCGTGGTCCCAGATCAGGGCCCAACTGAAATGGGCTAGAAAATGAATGATGACACTACAGTCCACCATTCCAGGTAATAATGCGAATCGGGCCCATGGCCCCATTGCTCGTAAGGCAAGTAATGAATGAAGTTGGGTCCTCGTCGGGCGGGATCCCCGCTCTTAAAATTGATCAAAAAGTACTTATTCTGTACTTTTCGATGCAAGAATAAGTGCCATAGTAACGTAGAATCGGTACCTATAATCATAAGAAAATTTTCATGGCTATTATATATGGGTTACTGTTGGCACTCGATAAATGGGTTATTGTTGGCAGTATATAGATTGGTTATTGTTGGCGGTCGAAAGAATTAAAAGTATCTTGTTACCATTTACAGAATTCTGCACAACCCGCAAATCCCACTAAGATGCAGGTTATTTTTTAAAAACTGATGAAAGGGGTTGTTTATCGTGAATGTTCCGCCGGAGTGGAAGGCCCGATGGCCCATTCAATCCTGGTGGAAGTCAAGATTCACAACCTCCAATTACGCAGACGACTATTGGAATTGGATTGTAGGGTTGTTTGGCCTTAAGCTTGTAGCACTCCAGATAAAGAACGAAATCTCTCGATGAGGTATCGTCTGAAACTAGATCTCAGCATAGAAAAGACCAAAATCACCCAAGTCGCAATACTGCACTATTTTTCGAAACCCTCGTTCAATCAGCTTCCCGTAACCGTTGCCAAATGGGTCAGAGCCAGAGGGGACAGCTGGAAGATAGGTCCTTCCGGGGTATTGCATTTGAATGCCCCCATGCCACGAATCATTGCGCGCCTCGGTGAAAGAGGTGTATGTTCCGGTAAACCAAAAGCAGTAACCAAATAAATCTCTCTGAAACATTAATAGATTATCCGTAACTATCAAGCCGCCGCCTTGAGGTCCGGCTACCTAAACTACTATTTGTTCGTAGACAACTTCCACAGTCTCTATCAAATCTCTTACATACTAAGGTACTCTTTGAAGCAACTTTGGCTCGAAAACTCAAAAAGTATGACCAAAGTCTTGAAAAAGTTCGGCCGAAACATGAGAATCCGAAATGCTAAGGGAGAGATATGAGAACTGAATTCCCCCCAATCATGGAATCGGAAACCCTCCCATCACTTCGCGCTCATCGAACAAGAATCGCCAGATCCTTTAGGATTTTTTTTTTTTGCAATACCAGATTCGGAACCACTCGGCACTAGGAATAAAGCCCCTGTATTATCTGCGGCTTCCCGGACAAGATGGAAATGCACCATGTAAAACACCTAAGTCGATCGAAAGTCAAAGTATTTAAAAAACTAAGACTCCAACTCAACCGTAAGCAGATACCAGTCACAAATGCCACGTAAAGATTCACCGGGGGGAAGAGTTTGTGGATAATTGCCTGCCGGTAAACTCACTCAACATTTCTTTCAGAAAGAAAAGAAGAACTAGCAAGCGACAGGGATAACCGTAGGCCGGAAAACTTGCACATACGGTTTGGGGGAGGTGCTTGTCCCTCCACAGTAAGATGGGTACCGATCCTACACGAGAAACAGAAAAAAGCAGCTCTGGCGGAGGAACAACAGTCCCAAGAGCATATGAGGAATGAAGAGCTACAGTCCTAAGAGCTGCTGCTTCTCAATAAAAGTTTATCAATAAGGAGGAACCACAGTCCCAGGAGCGTCTAAGGAAATAAGAGCCACAGTCCCAAGAACGTATTCGTCAAAGAGAACTGGATATGCAGGAGGTTGAATGGTGGAAAAAAATAGTTTAAACTGTGAACGCAGATAATGCAGCGGCACGTAAAGAATGAGGAGAATGCATAGCAGACTTGATAAGAAGTCCGAAGACGGCGGCTGAACAAGATGGTATGATGCTTGTGTGGAGAACGCACGACGTACAGCGAAGAACAAGAAAATAATCAACCATCAATACACGGAAAAGAATTTACCAAATTGCGAAGAACACCAGGCTACAACCAATATTCCACAATTCCGAAACTTCGACTGAGACAAAGTCTGGCACTACTTTGACTGCTATCTCCACGAAGTATGGTACCAAGGTCTTGGAACTTCGGAGATCGAGTATGGTACTAAGGATACTGCTGGCACCTATACGACGGCGCCACGGACAATACAACGGAATCCACACTACATAAGTCCGGCTCCGCTTAAACAACGGTAATACCGTAGCTTTAACAACTGATATCACGCCTTTTAAAGTTGCACCTTTGGCTTTCGAAGAAAGTGCTTTGAGTGTTTTATTTTGCAAGCTTGGCAATTATGTTTTGTAATGGTACACTCCGGCCACATAAGTATATTGATTATGAACCACTCCAGATATCAGAGGATGAGGTTGCGCGAACCTTGCCCGATACCTCCTCCCTCCTCGAGCGGCCGTACTCACAGACGTGCTCGTCCATATGAACCTCCTTCCTTGGCCGGTCCCTTCTTGAATGGCGGCGGGGTGTTGGGAGGAAAAGTGTGCAGGCAGGAAAGTTATAATTATTCGAACCTTGTGTTACTGGTGCCTTTTGATATGTCTCAGTGTTGGTGTCCATGTGTAATTTCAGGATCTCGGTAGAATGAGTTTGTGTGCCGGTGCTTTTGATTGTATAATTGCCAATGGATGGAGGGATTGGTTACACTAATTCAGAAAAATGAATGAATGAATTGAGTAGGTTCGAATCCTGCCCACCCAGAGGGCGGCTTTGGCCCCGAAGGGTTGAAGGGGGACCGCCGCCCGCCGCAAAGGGGACCGGTTAACCTTCACCCGCCTTTATCGCGAAAGGGGTTTGTTTTCTTCGAACCTTCATCCACCTTCCCGCGAAGGGGTTTGTTTTCTTCGAACCTTCATCCACCTACCCCCTCGGTTAACCCTCATCAACCTACTCCTACCGGAGGAAGAAAAAGAAGAATTAACGTGATGAGTGCCGTGTTAAAGATACTATTGGAGAAGCGGCCTAATACAATCTTTGCAAGTAGGTTTTTCTTACCATTGATTGGTCTCGTTTTTCATATTTCGGAGGGAGGTATTTTTAGTTTCTGCTGTTATATCTACAGTTGCTATCCCTGCCATAGTTATCATCTATGTAGCGTTTTGCTTTGCAATTTCCAGGGTTTCAGCTTCATGTCCTTTATTATTACTCGAATGTGGTAAGCCTGACCTTTCTGACCTTGCCTATGTGGGGACTTAAATGTTATTTCTACCGAATATGAAAGGTTTTCAGTCTCTTATCCCCATACGTCTCTATTTTTTTTTTTACGGCTGCCTTGGGATTAGCCGTTGCAGGCGTTGTTACATCGATTATATAGAATGAGTTTCATGGTTCATCGCAACCTTTAGGGTAGTAATATAGTTCTGAATACAGCCGATGAGAACATCCACGAGTAAAGGTAGTGGGGATAGTTAGGCTCGAAGAAAGCAAGTGGGGGACAGTTTTAAAGAAAGTGCTGGAAATCTTTCTGTATTCCATCGGGTTACTTCCGATTCGGTCGGCTTTAACCCGATTATTGAAGGCGGCAGAGTTGGAATTTTTTATTATGTGGGTGCTATTTGCGCGCGGCCTTCGGCCCTTTGCTCTTGGGGGATCTATACCTTGACAAAAAGTGACGGGTATTAATTATTAGTGGTAACACATCGTATGAGCTCACGTTCCTGGCAATAATTTTATCTCAAATGATGATTGTAGAACATATTTATTACCATTGTCGGTATTTGTTTGGGTTACTTCTTTGGATTGGCTTTTGTAGCGGATAACGGTATCCTCGTGGATTTGAGTTTTCGCTGTTTCTTTCCAGGGTAATGGTCTATTTCAAATGACGCAAAATTATCAACAAGCCGGAGGACGGGGTATTTTTTTTACGGCAGTCCTGGAGGGCGAGAGTGTAACACCAACCTGGGAGGGAAAATAGAGGACAACTTTATCCAGGCACTGGCTCATCACGAACGGTTGGTAATTCAGTTGACACCCACAACTCACCATTATCCTTCATGGTCTCAAGTGGTGTTTGATGGAGAACGCTTAGCGTTCTCCATCAAGCAAGCCTCACCTTTTTCGTCGCATCCTCGCGAGTGGAGGTGCAAAACTCCCTCCATTGAAAAACCTACCTCCTAAGACCCCTATTACGTCTACTACGCCAACAACTTATATATTTCCTACGTCCACACATAAAATACCAATTATTCCTCCAGAACATGGTGGGGTATGTTGGTCGGGGTGCTGACTGTTTGGTTACAATAAAAGGATTACTACGATCGGAAACTAAAGTAAGTGGTGGTAGGGATCATGAAGGAAAATAAACACTGAGCGTACAGAGCAAATAAGTGATAAGTGTGTACTGGAGGCAAATCCAAGATATCATGAAGCAAGCGAAAGAATACGAGCTTGGAGTGGTAGCGCATCGAGATCAACCGATCGATAATTTTCCGGAGCCTACCAAAGAACAACGTCGAGTAATTGCTGAAGCTGGGGGGGGTGGCTCCGCTCCGCTTGTGTTGTCGACTTGGAAATATTTCCCCTGTTCACCGATGTAAGCTACACAAGTGTTCTCCGAACCGTGCTGGATAGTCACCCATCACACGGCTCTCTAACTCAACTTTGTTCGGATCTTTTATCAACCCGCTCATCCCCTCCATTTCGAGCGCTTGGGTCCCAGGGAGGTGACGTTGCATGCGTCGAATAAGACTGGTCAAATTGACAGGGAATATAGTTGACAAGTGCATAGGCTCTATTACTTTTGCTAGGGTGGTAAGCCGCCCACGTGCCCTGCCCTCTCCTACCTTTGCTACACGGCTTCTTAATCGGCATATTGGACTTGCTTTGTTAGAATGTAGTTGTGTCTCCTGTACCTGGTGATATGGATAATATACTCTACAATGACTTCTACCTGTGAAATGAATTAGATCGAGGGCATGCCCTGGGGCAGGCGAGCCTAATCGCAACTTTTGAGAAAAACGCTAGACATGGAGCAAGACAGCGTACGTTCGCGCGCATCCCCATCAACAGAATTAACCCGGTGTAATACTTACTTGAACGAATCTAACCATGATCCATACATTGGTGCAGTACACTTGTGTGAGCATAAAATAGCTTTTGCGCCCGCGTGCACGCTTACTAACCCAGCGAAAGCTCGAAGCTCCAGTCTCATTAATTTCCTATTTCTAATAGCTCTGGCGAAAAAAAAATAACGAAATTTAGCGCGTGCCGCTTGGACGCGCGAGAGCAAAATCACAATTACTATTTCAGCTCCAAAACAGCTAAACATTCTCTACATTTCATTCACACTTTCCCTACTGCTTCCACACGAGAAAATAATGGGAGCAGAATAGCTCTGAGCATAGAAAAAAATTGGAAGTACTCTAAATTGAACCTAGTTACGAATGTCGAACCGTGGCCCACTATTTGCTTTCGTATCGACCTATTATATGGTCAATACGCTTATTCAATCATTTACAAAGGAAAGTTCTCACCTACTATACTATAAGAATGTTTCTCAAAACCAAACTCTTGGAATAGGGACCATATGATCCTCTCAACCGAAGGAACAAGATAGACTTTCTCTTTCGGGGGCACTTGATATCTCTAGAAGGATCCGCTGGTAGGTGCTGCTATGTTTGCTGCCTCAGGTAGTGAAGCGTCCTGCTGACTGCTGGTAGCTTGCAGCGAAGCGGTTATCGAATAACTAAAAATATCTCAAAAAAGAAAAAAGATTTTTAATTTTTTCAACGATTCTCGAAGAGATTTTATCTAGTGGAGAAAAAAAGAAGGTCTAAAAAAAAGGTATTTCCGGAACGGAGGTAGAGCCCGGAATTTGTGTAATTTCCTCCGGAACCGGCCTTTCTTCGTAGCCCTCGTATTTCTTCCATTTCCTCCGGTAAAATACCTTCAGCCTCTGAAATATTTTACAGCTTTCGCCGCACCGTATCTGGTCTGCCTCCGGAGAATACAAGTTGTCCGGAACGAAAGCTTTTTGTTCTGTAGGTTCCTTCGTCCGAAATTGCAGAAAGATTAGTTTTTTAAAGTGGCTAGGAGGTTTTAAACCTCAAACTATCGCCTCTTAATCACACTAAGCAAACAATCAAATTCAGGCTGCTTTCTAAAGGTCCATTTTTCGGCGATGTGTTAAGTGTTTTTCGCGGTAACTAATATCACATCTCATGCCTTCGATACGGTTTGTTATTTGGTGGAGTTCCTCCAAATCGTTCAAATTATCCAAGCCATGCCTTGTTTCTTTAATTATAGCCAAAAGCAGCTTATTTTGTTTCTTTTCAATCATGCTTGTTTGCATCTCCGATCCTTCACCGATTGATCGTTCTCCAGTCACATTATCCATTTAGGCACAAGAATCCTATGTGCTTCCTGGACTCCATTGTCCATCTAGGTAATATTAAATTATGTGTTTTGGCCAATAATTTTACTTTGCTCCTTCTTCGATAAGCTTCCTCTATAATTAAATAATATTGACCAATCCGGAGGAGGACCAGTCCTAAACCGCACGTAGCTATCCCCTAGGTAGATTGAGAGGAAGTTACTATCGGAAGAGGGATTTGAACCCCCGGTGTGCGAATTATGATCCCGCTGTTTTAACCGACTAAACTATTCCGACAAAATGAAGATTCCGCTGTTCCACTAATCTGCCGTTTTCTGGGTGTTGGGTGATAATTCGCTTTATGCCCTGCGCTCTTCACTCTTTACGCTATGGTGGCATAGCAGCCCTAACTAACACACGCGTGCCGCCGCGGCGGTCAGCATTATTTATCAAACCCGAGCGGCTTGATCGAAATCCTGGCCTCCGGCAAGTTGAGCTATTTCTTAGCCTTCGTAGTACTCTTTTTTTGTAATTATGCTTGTGAATAAAATAATGCCACTACGTAGTAATGATGGCATTAGAAAGCTCAGTCGCGGTTACATGACTAAGGCACGAGGCGCTCGCCATCCTCCCATTCCTCTCTAACTTGATGCATAAACGTTTGTTTTTCTCGTTCATAATGACGTTTTAGTATTTTCACCATAGAACTGGATCAGGTTATGGGGTAGAAAGAATTTTTTTCTGGAGAATGCTTAGTTATCCATGTAGGCACCTAATTAGTGGACTGCCCACCCACCTAAGGGGGGCCAGTCAAAAAAAACAACAAGGGCTTAGAATAAGTCTTATCTTGTTAGGCGAGCTTGCCTCTACCTCTAGCATAACTGAATAAAGTCAAATGAGAAAATTAGAGGAGCTAATATCAAGAAAACACTTTGTTTGGATTTGCTCCGCCCTTTCTTAGTAAAGCCAATAAAGCAGCTTTTTAGAGGTCCGTTGGGCAGAAAATGTGAGTTCTATGGAAGAATTGAGATTATTTGCTCCGTCCTAAACAAAAGTCAGACCTTCGGCCTCTATTTCCACAGTGTCCCGGGGGTTGGTTTTTTAGGTGGCATGACAGGCTGCTGCGTAAAACAAAACTTGTCGGGTAGGAGGCGTGACAAGTGGATAGGCCCTTTCCCTTCAACTTGACATTCGCTTCTTCTTTAGTGTCTTCCTATGGCTAGGTTTTAGTAGGCAGGGTACTATGGATGGGCCCTCTAACTTATGCCAGGAACTTTGTAAGGCCATAAATAAATGGTTTGACTTTTTTTCGCTTTCTTGGCGCGTTTTACCAACCAAGCCGAGAAGGCGCAAGAAAAAAAAGGGATCTCACCCTAAATTCCTGCGCACGGCTTGTCCAATCCTTTTGACGCCCTGTGTTAAGATGTCGTTGTGTTTCCTGTAACAAATAGAAAGGGCCGGAGGCGCTCCGGCCTTCTCGGAGCATGAGATTTGTTAAAAACATATCTCTATCCAAAATTCCAGGAAATTCTTAATGAGAAAAGCTACCCTATCCAGACAGAGTCTGAAGGCACTCTTCGGAACTACTAGTGTGGGATGGATCAGCTACTGGATTGTTCACGCCCGGCAGAGCATGGCAATTTGGGTCAGTCAGAGCATGGCGAGCGAAGTTCTGAAGTTCACCAGCAGCAAAGAAAGAGTCGGGACTCTGGCCCAGCTAGGATTTGTTTTCTTCGAACCTCTCCCGTTCCTGGATCTATCGGATGGCTGCTTCATACTGTGAAATACGTCCCATCCACCCGTCGAATTGCCTCACAAATGTAAAAATCGTTCCTAGGGTTTTGATATTTCCAAGGTTGTTTATTTTTCTCAAAGATAAAGCAGCTTTTACTGAAGCAGCGTCTATACCTGCAAAAGTGGGAGATGCCATATTTTCCTCCTCTCATTATGGATTTTCCAGATTCGATGCTTACGGAGTAAAATTTCGCATTTTTGCACCATTCCATTATTTTCCAATTATCTCTCAGGTTAAACCAATCATTCGTTAAGGGCAATTCTCCGTCCTCCTGCTCTTCCCTCAAGATTTTTTATCTTTAGTAGCTCGCTACGTGTAATATCCATATTGTGTAAGTTGTAGGATTTCATGTCAAAGTCTCGCTCATCGTCAAAATAAAACGGACGAGCTGGTCCCTCTCCATGTTGGCTGAGTACCATAAGAGGGACGATCCTCTTTGAGAACTACTCAAGTTACGACAGAGGTACATTTAATTGCGGCACCAGAAACATTTCGAGGAAAGACCACGAGGGCGGCGGCCCGTGGCCTAATAAAACCTATGTCTTCCGGAGCTTTCTTGTGGGAGTGTTAATGCACTTTTGCCACATATGCGAACCGCACAAAAAAAAGTGCATGATGTGCATCATCGATGTGTAATAATTTCCGGGTGCATAAGCATACAAATCTTATGCTCCGGAGTTGTCGCAAAAGTGCATTATCACCGCAAAAGTGCACTTAATAAACCCTAGATGATTTTCGCATGTGTTGTATAATGAAATAGAGGAGTCCAGGGTCTTGAGGGAAAGAAACGATTCTCAAAAAAAACCCAGTTCGATGTTACTAATTACTCTTCATTAATCCTTTTTGGAATTTGAGGGGATGAATAGATTTTACTTCCAAACAAACGTTGAGGGCCGGCACTTCGTTCCCTTTACCAATCTTGTTCGTCAAGAAGGGGGGGTTCGTCAATAACAAAGGACTGGCCCACTTTGTGTTACTGGCCTACTCTTTTTATATGTTGTTTCAACCTCAAGGCTTTTTATTTTCTTAGTCCGCGTAGTCGAGCGCTCAAGATGGGATAGAGAGAGCTGCGGATGCGGGGCCACGGTCATGAAAAAAAATTCCATCCGGGAATGAGAAAGAAAGGCCAGACGGCTCCAAACTCCGGATGCAAGATTCGAACTTGCGACCCATGGATTAACAGTCCACTGCTCTACCAACTGAGCTAATCCGGAACATATATGGATGTATCATCAACCCGAATCAAGCCCTTTGGGGCAGCAGGGCCGGGCGGCGATCAGTAGTCCTAGGAGTGGCGGATGGAACGGGCAGAGATGGCCCTTGTCAGCAGGGGGTCGCCGGCGATCGAAGCAGCAGGCCACATCTTCGAAGGTGTTGCTGAATCGTAGCCTTGAGGGAGCTTTTGTACAGAAGGGAGAATGATGGCGGCAAGCATTGTGTAGATTTGTCGCAACGGGGCGGAAAGGGCCGGGCTTTGAATGGCACCGGTACGCTCATCTTCCTTGAGGCTTTGAGCCAGTTCCCTGAGCGTGGGCAACAAGCACCGCACCGAAGCCACACCGCCTCCGGGTGGAATTTATTCGACTGCGGCAGCGGTTGCTTGTTGAGCGTCGGCAACCCGATCCTTTTTCCCCCTCATTTCAACCTTAGTAGTCATCGCTGCTCCATGACGACACCGTCGGAAAGTCGCTAGTAGCTTCTCACGATCATAATCTACGCAAAAAAAAGTACTCGATCTGGCGCCGTGTTCATCGATGAAGTGCTTGGCAGCAAGCACCCTTACCATGGTGTTTTCCCTGGTTATTTTGGAAGCAAGACCTTCGGCCCTTGGCGACGATCATCCTCCTGGCACGCCCGAGGTAACAAAGGTCGATCGACTCAAGGGTGAAGCCAAGTTCATTCTGGATCGGAAGGCGAATGGCCAGATCTTCTCCTCGACCTTGCGGCGATCGAACTCGGGGCACTTGAACGGCGCCGCCGCCTGAAGGCAGGCATCCAAGGCGGTTCACCACGACATTGGCCAGTGCTTCCTCGATGTCCTCCACAATAAGCAAAAGCTTGCCGCTTTCTTTCGGCAACCGCCGCCTGCAAGATGGGCAGCCGCAGTTCGGGGCTGTAAAGTGTTTTATCCGTCAGCATAGGGTAGGCGGATCGCTTCTCGGCCGGTTGGGTGGTAGAATAGGCCGACGACGATACCAACCCGTATAAGCAGCTAATGCCTTCGACGACCACTTCCAGTACCGTATTCAGAGCTGGTGCTTCCTGCTTAACGGTGACCATCCCGTCCTTGCCGACCCGGTCCAGGGCGGTGTTATGTCCATAATAGGGTTATAAGTTGGCGGCCGCCCAGCAGGTGGCGACCTGCGCCGCAATTTGATTTGACCAAAGCAGCAGCCCGAAGGCGGCCCCCTTTATCTTCGTGGCTCTATTCAAGGAAAGGCTTTGCAACACGGCTGTTAACAAAAGGCCGGGTCCCGTGGGCCCTCGAACAAGGTATTCTACCCATCGGAGGCTCGTTTGAATGGGATCGTAAGTCAGGTGTCGCTGGAGAGGGCTGTCAGTGAGTTGCATCTGTAGTATCTTGCCAGGGATCGGTGTGGTGAATGGAAAAACGCTTCTACCCGCTTCCCGGGATGAACCCAAGCCGCCATTTCGCAGTCCCTTGTCAAAACTGCTGAGCAGGACGAGATTGCCTCTCATAAGGTCACCCAAGGTAATTTCACTTGCTCAATCCCGCCGGGCACAGTCCCGGCATCTGAATTATGAAAAAAAAATCAAGGGTCTACGCGGATGGCGAGGGGGAGCATCTTGACTGAATGGAATGATTGCGGACCTGCCGAGGACAGTTCCTCTTCATTGCCCGGATTATCGTTGCTGACGCCTTGGGCTTCTTATCATATTGCCTGCGTAATTTGCTGCGCCAGCCGCCGCCCTTCACTGCGAGCGTGGCCCGCCGCAAAGGCGGTCAGCCCAATGTAAGCAGACCGGGTCAGCCATGCTGCCCGTGACAAACAGTTCGATGCCCCGGTCGGTCGGAGTAGCTTAGTCACCCGCTCCCGACACAAGAGCCACGCTGGCCGATCATCCGCTCTACATCCGCGGCCGCCACCAAGAGCGGAGCTGCCTGGAAATATGCCAGTTCGCCAAGGTTTAAGGGCTGTGGGGACTTTTGCTGCTAAGTTTGGGGTTGACGGGTTTTTCCCCGAGCTTTAAATTATAAAAAGACCTTACGATTTCCTCAAGACATTTCATAAGAATAATCAGAAAAGATATGGATGATCGTCTTTCTTCAATAATATCTGATGCGTACCCCAATTCACCTTTTCATGAGTCCCGATAATTTCCAATCTTCTTCTCCAAGCTTATCCACCTGATAGGGTTTATAAGCTTGTAACAACCTATCCAAATTATTTATTTATGCAAAAACTTCCACCACTGGCGGCATTGGGAGTATCCCCACTAGTTGATACTACGTAAACTATCTGTTAAGGGTTGAACGGGTTGTTTTTTCATCTTACTGATAAAACAAACCAAATTTAACCATAAAAATATTTAAAATTTCACTGAGAAAAAAAAGAAGCTTTCTCCGAACCTTTTTATATCGAGTTTTAACACTTTCCACGCTTAGATTTTGGCGACAAAAACCCTCATAATTACTTTCCACTTTATTATATTTAAATCTACTCACTATTTTTACTTTAAAACCGTTCTTTCCCTTAGATTTGTTTTTCATACCCACCTTTACTTATTTAACCCCCCCGCAAAGGATTAATCTAAAGGGAAACCGCCATTACCGTTGTCGTTGTTATCAAAGGTTGAACTTGTTAAAGTTTCGGCTGTACTCTCTGGTAAAACTTTATTAGTACTGCTTAAGCGTTCCCTCATGTAACGTGAAATAAGCTGCTCAGGCGTTTGCATAGTGATTTCTCTCCCATCAACTTCGGGAGTGCCTTTTGTCATATAATCTATAAGCCAATTAACCCGATCTACAGTAGTATCCACTGTACTATTTAATAAATAAGAAGATTCCTACTTTATTTTCAACGTTCTCCATTGAAGTACAAATCTTACCTACGGGTTCAACTAAATAGATGCACTTATACCTCCCTCTGAACATCCTTAAGCAGCAATTTTGTAGTTTCTTCTCACTGTTGTTCGCACAGTTTTGAGCTCTTATCTACAGCCTCAACTTAAGATATTATTGCTTGACCTATTGGGGTCTGTTGTTTAACTGCCGAATCCAAGAAATTTTTATATTGTGCTTAAACTCTTCTCTATTTTTCTTCCTTTGTAGCTGGTTTAATTCGATTCCGAATAGAATTCTCTCATTTCTCAGGCAGGAGTTACCCCATTCTAATTAATAAGCATTCGAGAGACAATTCAGGCATTTGGTCCGATCCTAAAGTGTCCGTGATAGAGTAGCCATTAACTGTATAATAAAGCACATGTTCGGACCCATCCACAACCATTTTTCAATGCCAACGAGCCGCAATAAAACCATCTACTGCATGAATTGAGCGCACGTAGCTGATTTGGTTTTATCAGTGTCCTTTTCATTAGTAACCCGGCTAAGGGCGGCGCAAAGCGCCCTTTTGGTGGGCTTTGCCGGTTATTATCTTTATCCCAAATTTATCATTAGTTTTCTCTCCGCGAATAAATTCATACTGCGCATGAATCGAATTTATCATAATCTTGAATCGGGTGTTAAGCTTTACTGTTTTATCTTTACCCGCGCCCCCAAGATTGGACAAAAGCTCTAGATAGTTCTGGATAGCCGGATATTCTTTCATCCAAAATTTAAAACATTCCATTGCCAATTGATGGCACTCTTTGCGAGCGACCGCCCTTCCTAAGTTCTTTCTTTTGGATGTCTATTATTATAGCCATGGCCCTAATTCCTTTGCCAGAAATTCTTGGCATAAACAAGCTTTTTACGAATGGCCGCCCCGCCAGCCTCAATTTACCTTCGAAGAGATCTTCCAGGCGGGGCAACAGCTTGCTCCTCCTCCATAATGGAATAGATATCTCGGATCTCTTCATTGCGTATCAAGTTGATCTGCTCCGCAAGTGGAAGATCTAGGAGCATGAAAGAAATTGTATGATAAGCGCTGGCGGATGCATCGCAGGACACTGGCTCGCTTATATAATCCCTGATTCAGACCACTTTGCTCCGGAACTGTAAAGGATTGCTGGCGCGCCTTATTACAAAATATGGATAGCCTAGCGCCACCTCCTCATACCAATAATTATCAGGAGCTCCGTCCGTCCCTTTTCAATCTTTTGCATTTCATCATGGCGGCAGCAACCCTCTAGTTTTTTACGGCCCGCTCCGAATCAACCCCAGACCATTCCAATTCAGGGTTGCGCTTCAGTTTTATAAGGCTCCTCATTAAATTCTACTCGTGGCAGCCCAGTTTGATATATTATCCTACCTGAGATCATAAGATGCAGGTAGGCCGAACGCCGCGTAGGGCGTTCGTAAAGTAAATATCATATCCTAAAAAAGCTTCTGCTGGTCTGAGTACCATTCCCTCCTTTGGCCTGCCTATACTACTAGAAAAAGTTTGTGCCATTCCTTCGTTGTAGTTAAAATCACTCAACCCCTTCCCGCCGCTTAAGTGTTCTTGTCTTCTCTTCTTGACATGGTCTATTTTGTAGGGTTTAGACCCGCCGCGGCGGCATAAAACTAAAGTATTATCAACTACTCCAAAGCCCCGGACCGGGTTCGTTTTAATCCGATTCAGCATATCTTCGTTCATTTTAATCTTTTTTTTTCAAAGGCAAAATGGGAACTGGCCTTCTCCGCCGCCTGGTGGAGCCTTCGTTCATACTTATAACCATCGCCAGCTCTGGTCAATTTCCATTCGACTTCGCTAGATTAAAGTACCGCTGTAGCGGAAGCCAGCTTGCCTAGGAGCTTCATCAGGTTATAAATAGCTGGAGCGGCTGTTGCAAGAAGCAGCTGATTGATGGTCTATTATCCCACGCCGAACCTTCCTCGAGACTTCAATCGAGCGGCAAGATTTGGTAAAAAAAAAAAAGACCATTGGGTGGGGAGTTGCCGCTTATTACCCCACCGGAAAGCGTTTCATAGGTTCCTTTCTAATCGCAGTAGGGCTATTTTTATTTTCCTGGTCAAGCACGCTTGGCTGCGCTTGAAGCTCAGCCACCCAGTCGATACTGTCTTGCTCTTTATTAAGATGTGGTGTGCCGCAAAAGGCAACATTGTGGTCACCAGAGGAGCTAAGCCGCGCTTTAAGTTCCTCTTCAGTTATCTATTTGGCCTCGAGTTGCTCAATAGTCCATTCCAGAGCTGGATGAGTAGCTTTACCTGTGATTGCGTTCGCGCGGAAGTGCCTATGTTTGCGGCTGAGGAGGAAGTTCGGAAATGGCGGATTTATCCGTGTTGTTGTCGTTCGAGATGCTGCCGGAGGGAGCCTGCTTGTGGTGGAGCGGAGGCCGCCCCGGATCATCGGATAGCCCCGCTCGGAACCTCATGATTGTTGTTCACCGGAAGCGTGGCGTTGGAGCTTTCGCCTCTGTAACTTCCCTTTATTCTTGGGAATGGGGTCATCTGTCTCGTTTTTTTACACTCTCTGGATTAGGTTTTCCATAAAACGAACTCTTTGACCAAGCTCGTCTTGTGTGCATGAAAACCTATGCAATAGCTTTTGGACAACCGGGTCCGCCTTCCCTTCGCATAGATTTTACAATTACTCGGTTTATTGGATGGGTGCCGGCCCTCTAGGAATGTTTTTTGCTTGGCTATTTGTTCGATTTCATCAGATGTCCATTGAATAACGGAGTTTCTACACTTATGAAATCTTTGGATGAAAACTCCGGGGATTGCAATCTAAAAAGACCAAGTGATTGCTCGAGGCGCCCGGGTAAAGAGCTTCTTCCAGCCTTTGCCTGAGGTCTTGCTTATCGCAGGTTCCTCCTTGGCCATTCCAATAAATAAGGTCTCCCTGGTTTTATCATCACTAAGGTTTCGGTTGGTATGGGCTGCTCGGCAAGTTAACCCCCCCCCACACGAAGGAACCCACCCCTCTTTGCTCCACGATAGATAGAGGGTGTTCGGAGCTGTGATTTGACTCCTAGCTAGAAGAAACAGGTACGATAAGTATAAGGACCGAAAATGTGTGTTTTTTTGATTACACTGGTTATACACGTAATCTATCCCGAGGAACACAGATAAGATTTATTCATGCGTGGCCCCGAGTTAGCATTTAAGCTTTCAGGGAATTACACCACTTGGATGCTCTAGATACACTTGGGTACGGATGGGATACACTGATGTTAAAGGGGAAAACCACGCCAAAAAATTGGAGTTGCCGTTTTCGTAGAGAATTCGACTTGTAAAAGGTAATCCATCATTATGTGATGAAACATCAAGAGTCATATAAAACACACATAACCGAACAAATTGCGTCAAATACGTAAATTGATCTAGTATCGGCCCTTGGTGTAGAACGTTGAGTTCTACAACTAGTTCTACAACATTCTTTTTTTATCCTTTGTTTTGGCCCATAAATAACCCCAGATAACTAAAGTTAGCCATTCCGTTCAGTGTCGTAACGGAGAACGAAAAAGAAGCCGAGAGGAGTAAAATTCTATTCACAAGGTGGCGGGCGGGGAATAAGTCACCGGGGCGTAGCCGCTACGCAACAACGCTTGCCTTCATTTGGTCATTATTAATCCTATTTCGTAGCGGAAGTAGGATTCGAACCTACAACATTCGTATTATGAGCCATTAGAGTTACCAGGTTACTCTATCCGGCTCACCTAGTAAAGGATGGAGGTAGAGAAGCAATAGACGAAAAACGAAAGGAAGTTAAAATATGGTCTAATCTCTTGCCCTTGGTGCGTAGAAAAGCCCACAAAGTGGGCTTGTAGCCCCCCAAGAAACAAAATCATCAAACTTTTTAGAGTTATCCGGGACAAAGTCGTATCTCAATAATAAAAGAAGTCATAATGAACTGTTTATTTATGTTCATAATACGAAGTTCTTATTCCTACGGTCCAATCTATTTTATGGAAAACCCAAAAAACAGAATCATCAAACTCTTTATAGACAGTTATCTATAACACAGTCGTGTTTCAATATTTTTAGTAATGAACTTCTATTTTCATTGAGTAAAAACTAATAATACCGTTTGGCAGAAATAACCAAGGCTTTTTTCTATATATTCATCCTGGGTTTTTTTCAACTGGCGGCCAAGCTTTCTTCCCCAAGCCTAGGCATCCAATGCATTCCCTTGGGTATAAAGTTGAACATTGAACCTACTGAACTATTTTATAGAGGCTTTTATTTTCTAAATATCTCCAGATTTTCGCATCATTGATGTTAAATCATGAGGATCCGAAGATATTTCGGCATTATGGCGTTAATACATTATTATACATGATGATTTATGATCATTTCTCGCCTGCGGATGATTTATGATTGATTCTTTGCCTGATGATTCATGGCTGTCATTTATCTATTATTAGGTAGTTTTATCGCTTGCTTTTGTTTCGATTTCACGGAGTTTGCCTTTTCTTTTGAGCCAAAAAAAAAGTGTTTGTGCATAGCTTTGTTTGTTAGATCCCCATCAAAAGTAAATCTCGAATTTTTTGCAAGTTGCTTTACCTCACCTTTAGGTGAGAGAAAGGTCTTCGAACCTTATTCTAAGAAAGAAGCTCTTGATTTTGGGAAGAAATGGCCGCTCTTTCTGCAACGGTTCGCGGATGAATAAATAAGGTTGTTCTTTTTGTTTCTTTTCCATCTTTCTGCAACGGAATAAATAAGGTTGTTCTTTCTGTTTCTTCTTTTCCAGTTGATAAAGGTTCGAAGACCAATTACCGGCGTAATTTCGACTTATACTCCTCAATTTATTTTTTTTTTCTTTGTTTTCCTCTATTTGATGATATATTCTTTACTGATAAAACTGAGGATTCCCACCAACCAGTATTTTGCCAGGTTGTGCTAATTCTATACGAATTGGTACTGAAAGAGCATGTACCCATTACTCCAGCAATGACACCGGAAATACAATATGGGGAGTACCTATTTCTTTGTGGTTCGTAAGCAACCGCCTATGAAGTGCAAAGAAAATTCCCCATCTTTAAATAATACCATGCTTTGTTGAACCAGTTTCGACAGATGTTTCCGCCGCCATTTCGAAAAGCGAAATTCGTCATCCACTGAGAAGCTACTATCTTGTCTTGAAAACGCGAGAATGCCCTTTCATCGCTAACAGTGTTTTTAATTGAAGGTCTATTGGTGGGCATAACACAGCCTGCACTGTTTGCACTTAGGTGCACAGCGCGTAACCATATATCATTTAGTAATTTATCCAATCATTTGTGTGCTTGAACGCAAGCTGATACTACGTAATTCATGCTGTTTCTTTGATTCGGACCACTTTGCTTCTTGAGAACTCATCAAATGCTGTAACTCTGAAAGAATAGCTTCGCTTCTCGCCTTCAAAGTCGCTTTGAAAGTTTGACCGAAAGTTTATTGACTAAATACGACAAGAACTACCAAACTAGGAGCTACCATAATCTCTTCATTATGAATCAAGATTCGTTTTTAACTCGAAACGCTCAAAGTTGTAAAATAGCAAATATAACCGATTTACGCATTTGTATTTTGTTTATCCTGATATGTTCTTGATTTGGTGTTCTCACGCTTGCTTGGAGTGCCCGGAATAAACAATGATTTATCCGGAGCATTATATGTTGAGATTTTTCTCAAGAATTCAATTAAATTCTTGGTGAGAGAGGCAACCCCCCCCCAGACAGAGTCTGAAGGCACTCTTCGTAATTAGTATGGGATCAGGAGCAGTATTATTTACGCTCGGCGGAGCAGCCGGGCTAGCGAAGCCTTGCGGTTTTTGGTTCACCAACATAAAAGTCAGGAGGAGCCTATCTGGCCTAGCTTGGATTTTATCCAGTATCTCTCGCGTTTTCATTTTCTGGTTGGCTGCGTCACACCGTGAACTTACCTTCATAAACCCTTGAATGGCGGCCCTCCTTAATGTCAGACTTGTTCATATCTAGTAGGTTCCTTTCTAGTTTTAGGGTTGTTTATTTGTCTTGAGTATGAAGCGGCGTCTATACCCTCCCTTCGGGCCTGTGCCGGAAAAAGTTGATTGAAGATTCCCTCCATAATCTCCGGATTCGCGGGATTCGATGCTAGAAAATCTTGCATTTTTGCATTATTGTTCGACCTAGGGTAAGCCCATCATTCATTAAAGGCGGCAATTCAATTCCCCGTCCCTGTGCTCTGGCCTCAAGCTTGATCTTTGCCCCCAGTACTTCGCGACGTAGGTTATTTAAGTCTAAGACTTGTTTTATTTCCCCCCAACGCCTGACGTGAAAATATAACCTTTAGTCTAAGAACAAATATAAGACCCTATGATGATTAATCATGGTGTATTTTACTTTTATCTTTACTTTGAAATCAATAACATCAAGATGAAGGTACCACAGTAATGGATACACTTCCTCGACTGTCAGCGTCATCAATCAATCATGTACGATGATTGATTGCTTCGCGCCTAGAAGAAGATATATCACATAGCTGATGTTATCCATAATAAGTGGGCCTCGACCCGTGGTTAAGTGGGCCTTCGGCCTGTGCTTGGAAAGGCCACGGACTCCCCTTTTTTTTTTAGTTGCCCCCCCCCCTTCCAATCAACTGCATAAGAGGTGCAATGATCCCATACGGAAGCTAAGCACACGTTTGTTTATGCGGCCGGCGGCCACTATTTGGCTATGATCCAACAAGGGTAAGTATGTTCGAAGCTGGCGCATAAACCAAACAAGAGCTTTAAATAACCACGATTTGTTAGGAATGTGGGCGGCTATCTGGTTGTTTAAGAACCTGCGTTAGCCGCCTACCTATTTGCCTCACGATTCGACGAATACGGAGTAGCATCCAGGTCTGCTGAATCAGATTTAGCAGAAGCAGCTACTTCACTACGATATTGTGCCAATTATTCTAGTTTTGAGCTACCACAGACTCGTTTCATAGCTTTCAACTGAGCCGCAGAACCAACGCAACTCACAGATAATCCCACGTTAGTAGCAGGTCGAATTCCACGAGAAAAGAGTTCTGTTTCCAAAAAGATTTGTCCATCTGTAATGGGAATCGCATTGGTAGGAATATAAGCAAACACGTCTCCAGCTTGTGTTGTAGAACTAGCCCGAAGGCCGTCACTGAACCGTACGTAGTAGTTTCCCATCATACAGCTCCTATTGGAACAATTCCGTAACTAAACGAGTAGGGAAAAATAATGTTCAAGAAAACTTGTGGTTGGGGAGGTCTCCCATTCCCCCAACCTTCCGAGCCCACCGCCCACATACAGAGTTATAGGGTATACATATTTGCTTTCGAGATTTTCCGACTCCTTGGCGTAAAAAGTCTGCAGAATGTTTGGAGCGGAGAGGTTTTTGTTCCCTCAAGAGGGCTGAAATACGCACTCGGTCCAAATTAAAATTGCCCGTGCGTGTGCCCTTAGGTTTGATAGTAACGATGTTGCCCCTAAACCTCATTCGCTTCCTGAGATGGTGAAATTATATATTAGTGTCGAGGCAACCCTGACGCAGCACTTTCCGAACTTAAGTTTGAACTGAGTGAGAAGTATTCGTAAATCACCAAAGAGTTCATCAGGACTGTCAAGGGTTAAATCTCCCGAGGTAAGATAGGTGAAGCAATCAAGATCTTTAAATTTAATTACGTGTTGTCAAGTCATTGAAAATGGAGAACTTTATGATGATATTTAAACACGACGTTTTTTGGGGGGTCGGCATCCATTATGTGGCGTTGGGGTTACATCGCGAATTTTGGTAATAATAAGACCTCCTAGTTTTAAACCACGCAGCGAATATTTCCTCTTTCCAATACCAAATCCTCCTTTTATTCTAACTTCAACTGACTCAATTCCTGGTTGAATGGCAGCTCGCGCAACATGTTCCGCTGTTGCACGAGCAGCATACTTGGTTGAGCGACGAGATCCTGTAAACCCCACAAAACCTGAGGAGGACCCTGTTTTGGTATTTCCCTTATAATCTGTTACAGTAACAATGGTATTACTAGGGGTTAAATAGCTATAGGCAATACCATGCTTTCCTCGTTTCCTGAGTTTTTTCTGAATGTTTAATTTTTGTTTTTCCCGAATGTTTAATTTTTGTTTTTGAATGTTCAATCTTTTTGCTTTCTGCATGAGTTTTTTTTTAATGTCCAATTCTTGCTTCTTCTGCATGAGTTTTTTTCTTTGAATGTTCGATGCTTTTGGTGTTGTTTGCTATCATCGATTCCGTTTTTTTATGATCCATCTCATCCGTTTACTAATTACAAACAAATTTTCTACAAAATGATTCGGAAAAAGCTTTGCGGTCGGGCCCAGCCGCCTGGGGAGGACTCGACCAAAGGACTTTAAAAAAGCACTCAACCGTAGGGGAGGGGTTCGAAGAAATATCCCATCTCACTAATATTCAATTTTTTTTTTTCAGTATCATCAGTAGTGTGAGCTTTACCTCGCAAAAGATTAAGCTCTTCTCCTTAGGGAATAAGTAGTCACTAAATGCCATGGCGTAGCTTTGCGTTCTTTTACCCGTTCGATATTTGGTTCAAATTAGTCTTTTATACTCTTCAGTGTATTTAAATCCTCATGTTGAACACCAAGATTCTTCACGGCGTCGAACTAAAGTACCTCGAGTATTGCGATCATCTTCTTCATATTCCGGAAGGAAATCATATTCTTCGGTGGGGAAATCCTCCCGCCACTTCCGATGTAAGACTTCTTAAAGAATAATTAACCTATGTTGGAGTAAAGACCTCATCCCATCTTATAGAAACAGATCCTATTTACAAAAATTGTCCACCGAGAGTTCGTTAGGAACATAACAACCATGGGCCACCAGGAAATAATTTTTAGGTTACGTAAATAGTTCTGCTCTCTGTAGAAAGAGAAGAATATTCAAGTCCGATTTTCGGAATCTGGATTTCATGAGGTATTGGATGTTTATTTCAGCCCTTGGGAGCCAGCCGGAAAAGCGGGCTTGTCCGTTTCATTCAAAAGTCAAGTGGAGATAATCGTTAATACATTGGGTACAAATTCCGGAATGGTCACCGGGCTTTATTACGCAATAAAAACACGCCGCATAGAGCTGTTGTAATGGGGATATGCCATCTAAACAGCAATGGCCCCTATAATACGGATAATACACCGAAACATCACCTCCTGTGATTTGACTCGAGTTGTTTCATGCGTAGTAAGTACTGTAGTAGCCCCATGCATGGGGCTACTAGTTAAATAATACTAAGAACCAGAGAAAAACCAAAGAGGTGTCTAAAGTAAATGGCCTTTTCCAAACAAATTAGTCCAACTTTGTATTTTTCCAGCATAAACTGTATATGTTGGATTAGTTGTATTCAATTCTGTTGGTGATATTGGAACTTGTTATCCACAATAAAAAAAATTTTCCACGAACAAATAGGTCCAGTAATACCACCTACTGGTAAATAGCGCAATACATTCTTGTTGATTCGTGCTATTTTTATATTTAACAGCATAACTACAGAAAGGGATGAAACTGCAGTAGCTCCACATAAAACGCTAATAAAATCATAGCAAAGAAGTCAAGACCTAACAAAAAAAGTAAACTTGAAGGAAGTCTGACAAAGAAAAATGGCGAAGAAAGAGTGAATGCACCTAAATTTTGGCACGTGTAACCATAATGCCAGGGACTAAAGCAATGCTCGGAGAAACGGAAAAGAATATCAATCACAGTCTGTTACTCATTTTTTTTTTAACGGTACTTCTCTGTATTACTCCTAAGGATCCAACCCTTATATGTTTACCTCTAGGTGCAAACAAACACCATCCAAGCGAATCTTTAAAAGCTAACGTCACAGCAGCAGCTGTATGTCAACGGTGCCCTACAGCATGCGGGCTTAGGTCAGGGAATGGATTATGAAGACCTGACTGGTGCTCCGCCCGGGACTAAGTCCAACAAGGGCGGAGCGGAAAAAGCCAATGCTTTCTCTGATAGCTGGAAGTTCTTCAAAGGTCTGAAATGCTGGAGGGCTTCGTACCATCCATTCGAGCGTGGTTGAATCCTGTTAAAGCCCAAGGACTTGGAGCACACTCGTTTTCACTGGTTGGAATAGGAAGAAAAACCACTACAAAGAAAAAAAGCCTTGGTTGGCAAAGCCCACCCACCCATTGGGCTTTGCCCCCCTACTACAGAAACATAGGCAGCCGGCCGGAAGTACTAAAGGAAGGCATTCTGTCCAACATAAGCATCTAGACGATCTGGAATACGACATGGCATACCCGCGGTTCTCTCATTTATCAAATGCTAATGGGTGGTGGCTAAAGATTTTTATTTTGTAAACTTTGTTGAAGTAACCATATCTTTTTAATGTATCATACCCCCCCCCCGAATAGACTTTATTTTTTTGCTCTTTATACCAGGATAAACCATAATGAAATTTTTTAAGATTTAGCATCATAAACATAAACTTGTTTACTCAAGAAAAGCTCTAGTCCGAGGCGAATGATGTTTACGGATTTTTATTAATACCGAACTTAAATTTACTACTACAGAGAGAGACGTTTCCAAGGCTATGTAGATGCTTGTGCTTTCGTAGGATCCATTTGGAAAGATCCAAAATGAATTCGAGGCAATCCTTAATTATTTGGCCTAGGTAACCAATAATTTTGAGAAGCATGAAGTAGAGGGCTTGCCGTCAACAACGCTGTCGGGCCATCTAGTCCCTCGGCAAAATCTGCTGCGGATTATTGTTCGGTGGAGGAATTTTTCCCTCAACCGAATCATCTGAACTTACCTCCGGTCGAAAAGATTTTTTGGATCTGTTGCACTTCCTTGAGAGGCTTAATAGCATTTGTAATTTCCGCATCCAAGCTTGTAAAACTATTTAAGCGTTCTGCTCGATCTTCTACCGCATCAAATAACAACTTAATGTAAATTGCTTGTCTTTCCGCTTTCTTTTCGTTCTGGGCAGATAAGATTTTCGGTGAATACAGAATAGGCTATCTATGCCATCGTTCCCGCTGAAATCGAGGCTGAACTGGGAAAAGGAATTACAAGTTTAGGAGGTGACGTCATCAAGAAATGAAGAAATAAAAAACGCATATACTTTTGTTTCTATAAGCAATCGCCAAAATAAAAACCACATAGTACTTATGATCTATGGACTTGGATCCACCAAATGATAAGGATTTTTGAGATAGATTCATAAGGGGTCCTTCGTTTACTGCGCTTTCTGCTTCTTGGCGCTGATTTTCAAATTTAAGCTGAATCATGTATAAAGCTCAGTGTTGGTTCCGGTCTTCAGCCGCCCTTCTAGCGGGTTAAAGAAGTGTTATGTGTAAGGATGGGCTGATCAATCCACTTCTTCATTTTCTCACACATACATATTTTTCCAAACGTAATTCCCAAGATTCGAACCTGGATAGGGCCGTATAGAAAATGCCCGCGAAGCCACTACCTACTAACCCAGGGCCATCATATTTATTCAGGTCTACCCCCCGGGGATACAAATTTGACGATTCAACCGGAGTATTGTATAGTACATTTTATACTGAATATACGATAAGCTAGGATTCAAGGTCAAACCAGCACCCGTCCCGTATTCTTTGCTATACTTTATCCCCCCCGTGTTAGGTGTATACTGTAGTGTAGAATTGAGACCTCCAAGAATTGGATTGATTGGAGTTATCTCGTAAGTAAAATATTGAGCAAAAAGTCGTTCTAGAATCTCTTGAGAACGGACTTTAAGATGCATATCAAGAACTGGACGAAAGTACTCCAATGTCCTGACCGGGCATTGGCCAAAAGCGCAGACATAACCTTATTATTTGTAGGTCTGGGTCCGGGGGAGACAATCATGCTCTAGCATATTCTCTGGATTCGGATTGTTGGGGTCCGGTGAAGCAGGGCGGGCGCTTTGGAGGAACAGGAGGAGGATCATTCAGGTCCGGCAATGCTGCCGGGCGATCGCTGAGATTCGGTTCGATACCTGAGTCCTCAGCTGTTGTGGTTCCTCCGGTCTAGGAGTGTTGTCTATATTTGAGGCAATACCAATTAGCTCTCCAAAGAGCTTAGATTGCATTTCCAGAAAGTATGGTAAATACTTCAAACTTTCAGATAATTTAATTTTCTAAAAATTATCTGAAAGTATTCTTAATTCTCTGGTTAGCGAGTCCCAGTTTCGTAACGTCGTTTTTCGATTCGGAAAATCCGGCAGGCGAACGTACAGATCGTGAAATTCCCGGCAGCAAGGACTTTATATTCTGCCGGGATATTGTTTCAGAGTATTCCGCTTCAACTAGAGAGTTTGGGCTAATGAAAAAATTACTGCCAACGTGTTTTCACATCAGCATAAATCCGTTGTTTCTTGTGTGTTATTACCGAATCTTCTACGCAATTTTTTTTTCCAATTGCTCTAGTCGTTCTTCAACCCAATGATTCTTTTGGTCATAGTTGTTGGTCAGGGTTTGGTGCTTCTCCTTCAAGCCAAAAAAAAATTACTCAATTTGGCAAAACAATCTTTTTTCGTGAACGAAAGTAAAATTGTTTAGTCAACAAAGTTACGATATTTTGTTCTTCATATCTTCGTCATTTCAATTCAAGGTTTATTTTTATATTTTTCATGACTAGGTACTATTATAATATCACGCCAGCGCTTGCCGGCGGGTGGGGGATGGTCTCCTCGAACGACCGGTCTACCCTAATTAATCAATCCGGCTCTATTCTACTCGCGGCAGCGTCCTTGCAGTTCGCTTTTCTTGATCGTGTGATAAGCAAACGCCATACCTGTTGCACTGGCCATAGATAGGCCAAACTCCTCAAAGCAATGAGTGCGCTGCTGCCACATCACACTATTACCATTTACAAAAAGTAAGTTTGCTATCAATGTCTAAAAAAAGCAAACCAATGCTTGACTACAAACTTTTTACAGAAAGGAAGAATTATTAGTACAAGTCAGCTTTCTTCGAACCTCGCGGTGCTTACACCTCTCGCCTATCGAAGTGATGTTCTCCCACCATTCTCGATGAGAACTGGTACGGAGAGGGATTTACCGCTTGGATGCGGCACAGCAGTTCCTCCATACCAACAACTGGAAAGCTACTCGACGCTGCTGCAATGGGCATAACAAAACTAGTACACCAAAGGTTTACCCACCCGGTATTCTCGTACTAGGGTAGGCTCATGGCAGTTCTCTCAAACCAACAGTAGATGGTAACCAAAATGTCTCACGACGTTGTTTGCCATTGAGGAGGAGGAAGTATTGGCTTGTGTGGGATAATGGAGGGCGCCGCTTCTCTATGTTCGTTCCGGGACGAAGAAAATTGCTCCCCACTGCATAGCTTTAATTAAGTTGTGGGGGTGTGCTCTTCGGCTTAGCTACTATCCCATTCCAAAGGGGGGGTTCGCTGCTTATTCGTTCTTATCCTCGTTCTTTGGTTGCCTTCCCAGTAAAGTATGCGTCGTATCAGGGCCGGAAGTTTGACGCGGCAGCACAAATATTGCAACAACCACTAATCCTCTGGCTGTTCAACCTATGTTGGTGGGCTGCAGCAATTAATCGTGTGCTCAACATAATCTGCGAGGGTCTGGAACTATTGCTCTTTTAAACGACATTTGAGATCTCTCTGTTCTTTGTCTTTTTGTTTCGTTTTGCTTTTTTTTAGTAGATTTCGGCAAGAGTGTTCTTGTCCATTTGCGGTTGTGTATTATCTGCAGTGGTCGGTGGGGTCCCCCAGGTTTCTGCAAAGAATTGAGACATGAACATATCAGGTTCAGCTCTTGCCGGTTGCACTGTTCACACTTCGAAAATTCGATCCCATCTCGTTAGGTTTCTCAGAATTTTTTTTTACCCTAACGTTTTTCTGTGTGTTTTTTGAAGGTAAGGGTTGTTGGCGTAGCCGCGTAAATTAACAAAAGTCGCGTTGATTCTCGAAATTTGTTTCCAAATAACGTGACTCTTTGGTGGCGTTCGCTATCAGGTCCACGAAGCTCTGGCAACCTATCCAAAAAATTGCGGTGAAGAAATAAGGTTAAGCAGACGCTTAATCCACCCCCCCTACGTTGCTACTGGTCCTTACTCCGTGCTATTGATTAATTATGGATAATATAGACCAGACATAAGGTTGGAACTAGAGGTTATTTTGGCGTACTTCATTGCACTGCTAAACGATTTTAGCAAAGTTGATAAGCATTTGTGCTTGATACTTCTGGATGCTATTTAGCGTCATTCCTGTCCGAAATTACTTGGCGGCTGAAGAAGCACCCTGCTGCCGCTCGGGTTTACTTCCCGCTTGATCGCGGTACCACTGACTTGCTAGGGACAGCCTTGCTTGATGGCCGCACCGAGTGAGTGGTCGTCGTTTCCATCCCAGCTGGTGATTCTGTTGAACAATACTCTTACTCCTAACTCCTTCATATGGTGGGCGACGGCCCTTTCACTACTATCCTCCGGTGTTGGTAGATGAAAAGCCCAGTATGAACGATGCGTTGAAGCCCGCCATACCCTCGCCGATGCGCCACATGATTTGCACTTAGGTGAGTGCGTAACCGCTTTTATAGTTTTATGAAAATCTATAGCATTCTGTCGGAACACATCTTGTATTTTTACCTGAGTCGTTTTATGCATAGTAAGTACTATAGCCCCAATCATGGCTACTAATAAAATAAGACTAGAAACCATAAACAGAACCAAATGGGTGGTATAAAGTAAATTGCCTAATGTTTCCATATTAGTCCAACTTTGGAATTTTCCAGCATAAACTGTATATGTTGGATAGGTTGTATTCAATTCCGTTGGTAGTATTGGGATGTAATCATTATCTACAATCAGAAAGATTTCCCACAGAAAAATTAGTCCAATAATACCACCTACTGGTAAATAGCGCAATACATTTTCGTGAATTTGTGCTATTTTTATATTTGACATCATAGCTACGGGTGAGGATGAAACGGCAATAGCTCCTACATAAACCACTAGAAAAATCATAGCAAAGAAGTCAAGACCTAACAAAAGAAGTAAACCAGAAGTGTTGCAAAAGACTGAGATTGGAAATAAAACTGAATGGACTGGATTTTTGGCACGTATAACCATAACACCAGAGACTAAAGCAATGCTCGAAAAAACGGAAAAAAGTATCATAGTGTTACTCATGTTTTTACGGTACTATTGTTTATTACTCTCAAGGATATACTACCCCTTCTACATCACCGATGTTCCGCCCTTTTACA